GCGATCGCAGGTTGGTTTCAGCGCACTTAGTCGTCCCGTAAGAAGCTGCTGCTTGGCTAACCCGCTCGCTGCTGCAGTGCTCAGTGTCGGTCATGTATCCTGTGTGGGCTCAGAGTTCCCCCTCCTTTTTGGGGGGAGGTGCCCTCTGATCCCGCTCGGGGTTTATTCCCTTCGCTCGCAGCCCACTTGAACAATCAGCAGGCGTAGAATGAAGATCCAGCTTGACTCTAAGGACGAGGCAACTCAAAATGGGTGTTAGCGACTCCGATTTTGATGATCGTATACGATTGACCAGGCCCCTTTACTAATAAGGGCAGGGCTACCTGGCATCGGTTCGCCTACCTCATTCACATCATAAGAATCAGTAATCACATCTGCAAGAACATCTGCTCCATTGTCCATTAAGGGCTAACTCCGCTATCAATTCCTTCCGCTTATCTCATAGGCCGAAGAAAACGAAGAAATGCAAGCTTTAATTCATGGGCCCCAAATCAAGGGCTACCATCTCAAAGGAAAAAGATAAAGGATCCAACTCAAGCCTAGGAGCGAGTTCTGGCTGCAAGGGCAAATGCCTTGTTATAAGGATCCTTTTTAGTGCCTGATTCTGAGTCTGACCCAACCTATGTCAAGCTGTGCTGAGCAATTATCTAATGCTAGGCTATACTGTCAATCATTCACAGTTCCTCTATTCGTAAAGAGGGAAAAGCTCACAAAAAAGGGAGGGCAGGGTTCCTTCTGGCAAGTGTAATACTAAGACCAGCTTTACATAGTTCAACCGGACTCACTACTTGCTCAAGTAGGACTCAACCTCAATCAAGTCAGAAAAGGGAAGGAATGCGCATAGAGAAAGAGGGTAGAAAGACGATAACCAGCTAGTCCTTTTCTAGTAGTGACAGAGACCCTACTCATATGAGTAGGGCGGGGCATGTCATCTAGACTGCAGCGCAGCCCGGGGACTATAGAGTGCCGGAAGAAGAAGGAAACAAGAAGTAATCCACCTCTAATGAAAAGGGTAGCGCTCCTTCCTGGCCTATGCGTAGATAGAATGGGTAGTGCCTGATTCTTACGAGTTGCCTGAAAAATGAGGGGAGAAAGGATGGCAAAACCAATGCGGGTAGGGGTTGTAGACATAGGAAAGAGACCCCAGAAGCAGTCTTTTTAGGCCATGATTGAGAGTAGGCAAGAACTCGTGCTTTAAGCCAAGTATTGATATGAGTCCTGCAGTCTGAAATCAAAGTAAATCGAATTATAGGCTTGACTCCTAATTAAAGTACTGATAAAAAGGGCTGATCCACACGGGAGGGAGTACATATGTGGCTAGACTATAGCTCATTGGTTGGGGATTGAGTCCTACTCCTCTTCTGTTTAATGAGGTGAGCAGTACTCATCGAGGGTGGGATTGACTCCTTTTCTTCGACTCGAAGTGTCAGTCAGGAAGAACCATGTAATGGAAGACTGAGTCCTCTTCCGCGTAGTATGATTCCTCGGGCAGAGAGGACAGTAAGAATACCTATAGTACGATTAAGAAAGCAGAGAGGACAGTTCCTAGATCGGATCTTCTTGCTTGTTCTTGCCTGTTGTTTCTTCCCTTGCTTGTTGGGTAAAGGATGGTATTCTAATGGCCCAAGGTATAAGTCTTGGATTCAAATCACAGTTAACCCTTGGAAGATACCTATTTTGCAACCTTTTTTACGCGGAAAACGCAAAAGTGCGACTTTGAGATGCCCATTTCACTAATAAAGAGGTCTTGCAACTCAAAATACGGGAAAAACGCAAAAGTTCTCGTTTCTGAGACCCTGTTAGGTGGGAAAATTCGTTTGCAACGAAAATCCTCGAGAAAACGGCTGCGCTAACGCTAATTCTAGCAGCTCAATCCCTTGCTTGTTCGTTAGACTAATTAATGGCATCCCTTTGATTGCTGCAGTTCCTTTTTGTTTTTTAGTGGAGAAGCTTCAGTAATTTCTCGTGCTTTGTTCTTGTCTATCTCAATACCTAGGTGGCGCACAAGAAATCCTAAAAAATTCCCAGCCCTTACTCCGAATGCGATAAGATGAAAATGAACTATGGGGAATATATGACGAAATAGGTTGGAATAGAACGAACCTTTGCATGTTCGAGACCAATCAGTGATCGACTCGGAGAAGGCAGCCACTTCACGAAGGCCAAGAGCAGAGGCAGCTATCCATAAATAGTTGATCCATTCAGGAAGTGGAGATCGATCGCACCTGATCGGTTCATGGGGGAGCCGCGGCAATCATTTATTTCTGGAAGCTTCTAGGTGTTATCGACGCCCTAGCTTGGTTTGCCTTTCGAGCTGGGATGAGTCAGCATTCGCATGCCTATAACGAAGCAATCAGCCGTGGTGTGGGCGAGATTTTCCACCATGTGGAATCCAAGGAGTTTGCACCTATCACTTTCACATCTCTAGATGAACTCAATCTACGAAGAAACCGCTCGTCTATCTTTCTTCTGGTGGGCGGGAAGAGGGAGATATTCTATACGGAATAAATCAAATTCGGGATTGGCTACGTAAGAGGGAAAGGCTGCGCCTACCCCGGCTCAGGGCTATAGATGTAGTCTTTTCGATATGGATGGATATCGGTATGAATCAAGATGGTGAACTGAGTTTGAAACTTAGTGGTTATTGCACCACCCGCCCTTCTATAGAGCATTTCGTTGGAAGCTGTAAGGCAGGCCTGTGTCCGTCAGATAAGTTCGAAATACAGAAATTCAGAAAGAAAAGTATGGTTCCCGGGAGAAAGGGCACTATCCCTTCTTTTCATTGAGTGAGATTGAATGAAGGGATCGGGAACTCCACTATCGCTGAAAAGAAACCCGTAATTTCTTTCTGCATTGAGGCGGGGTGATAGGGGCAACCTTCGAGCCAATCGAACCAATCAATCATAATTCACAAATTGGACCGAGCATCGGACATCAAACAGAACACCAATAAAGCTCTATTCTGACAGGATGGGATAGAGAGCACCGGAGATGCTGGGGCGCTAGCTATATTGAGCCATTAGGCGAGCTCCTTCCCATATCCAGTCAATGATGCGCCAAACAAATCAGATGGAGGCTTCCCTTCCTTGTTTTTTGGTTCCATTCCAACGGGTATAGGTGGTCATTCACTATTCAAGTCAAGGTCTGATTCCTTTGGAGCGCAGGGGCCTGTGATCTGTTCGAGTCAGTCCTTCGTTCAGATTTCAGATTCGCATATCAAGCCCAAGCCAAGAAAAGGGCGGCAAAGCTATAAGTAACAAATTATCTGGTGGGGGTACAGCCAATTCAAGATCCTTCTATAGTTGCAGATCGAGATGAATATGCTTCTTGCTAGAAGGCATTTTTGTACGCGTGAACGACCGGGATTCGTCCTTTCGGCGATCGAGCAGAGCTCTACGGGTGAAAACTGTGGTGGAAGGGGGGTACGGTACTAAAGATGCGACTATCGCACAAAACACTTCAACTTCTGTTTTCCTTCCTAAATGAGAGGAGGCTTGCTTCTTGCTTTAGAATAACACCTTGAAACCCGAATGAATGAACCAGCGAAGAAAACGTTAGGATCAAGGGCTGGTCGATCGGGAAAGAATGGGGGAATCGAATAAGTATAGCTCACTCTTATCTTATAAGGTAAGGTATATGCCTCTTGCTCCCTCTTTCCCAGGAGATCTTGGACCATGGGACCAATGGACCGAGTTTCTTCGACCAATGAAGACAGATGTGAAACCCTTACTCTCGGATCGTTACCAAGCGGAACTCCATTCATGGCGCGGGTACGCGATGAAGGTGCGTGCTCACTTCCTAGGACGGGAGGCCATGGACCAATAATAGCTCTTACCCGGCCCGGTCTCTATGCCTTGGCAGCTGAAGCTATCTTGCTCTTCTATTCCCCGTTCTTTCTTTGGCACTTCTACTGGTTGGTTGTCGGTAATAGGTAGTCGGTAGGCGGCTTTTGACTCCACGAATGGACTGTCTGGCAAACAAACTGGTGGGCATAATAGTTGGATTACGGAAATTGTTCACCCAAAGAGCACCTCCATCTGGTCATGAAAAGTCATCTTCTAAACCTACTTTAGCACTCTCTCCATCTCTACCTGCAGCTTTCAAGCCTTAGCCCGGCTTCTACTTTAAGCCGAATGCCTATGTGGCTCTAATGTCTCACACTTGACAGGGGCCCCAACTTCATCCTGCTTCTTTAACCTTTTGTATTGAACCGTCACTGGCTTTCCGTTTTCCGAGGAGTAGTGTTCCATCGTCATCGTCAGGACCGCCGACCTAATAAGAGACAGGATTGGATGCTACCCGCCGGATCTTCGAAATGCCCCATCTCGCCCAGTAGTTACCTAAGATTCAGAGTACAATTTGGCTCGTTCGGGCGGGGAATAGTCAATTCCAGAGAGTGCAGTTCGGGCAGCTCTTTGGTCAGCATCGAGCGAGTCGACTCAAACCACTAAGTAGAAGGACTGTGCGAGATCGTCAGCAGGGAGGTTGGACCACGATAAGCTATACTCCAATGAGGCTTCTGTATCTGGCTTGGCCATAGTTCCCCGACTAAGAACGTATTGTATCTCCTTCGCTTCGGCCCCCGGGGCCCTAAGCTAAGCAGCTGGAAAATTCCTTGACTGGCTACTAGTTTGAACCTGGCCACTCAATTCATTCAACCGGGAATCTAGCTAAAGAAGGGAGGCTTCATCCTCATCAGATACAGCTGACAGAGCTCTCTTGCCTCAGGGTTAAACATCCAGAACCAACGCCATCCTAATTCTTTGAATCCAAGAACGGCAAGCGAATCTACTTTAATTAAAAGGGTTTGCTCTCTTAGTTCTTGTTGGAAGTAGGAGAAGGAGAAAGACTGACTCTCAGCGCTAGCCTAGCTAACTGCCACTCAGCCATTCCCTTCTGTACTTCTATTCTATAGATATCACTTGATAATTATAAATAGAAAGAGGGGCTTAGTAGTTATATCTGCATATAAAGCGTGGAGGAGATACAGGAGACTTGGACAAGGCTTTTTTAGGACGGGCAAGAGCCACGAGAGAGGTTTTCCTATCATCCGCCGCTAGAAGCAATCGGTAATGAATGGAATAAGAGGAGCAGCCAAAGGGGCACCTATTTGCATCTGAAAAGCGGTACAGTCTGACCCTCCCTTGCTGCATCAGTAAGATACAGCAAGCAACAGCTAATGTAATGCTATTTTTATATGTATGCAGGCTAGGCCTTTTCTTTCGTATCGAGAAAGCCGCTTCAGAAAAGAAAGCGGAGGCTGCTATGGACGTCTTTGATTGGATGGAGACAGATATATATAGAAAGTGTGCAGTGAGGGATCTTTATAGGTAGCCAGTCTTTACTTAACTCGGCCCAAACAATGCCCAAAGACTCCCATGCCTTTCTTGGTTGGACCAACCCAACCGGCGATTTCCGTCTTCCTGAATTAGGAGAGCAAGAACAAGTCTCTCTTTTTTTGGGGGGGGAGCAGAGCAGTCACCCAAACAATGCCCAAAGACTCCCATGCCTTTCTTGGTTGGACCAACCCAACCGGCGATTTCCGTCTTCCTGAATTAGGAGAGCAAGAACAAGTCTCTCTTTTTTTGGGGGGGGAGCAGAGCAGTCAAAGAATGAAGCAAACAAAATGATTGTTCTAGAATGGCTATTCCTCACAATTGCTCCTTGTGATGCAGCGGAACCATGGGAGAGCAAGAACAAGTCTCTCTTTTTTTGGGGGGGGAGCAGAGCAGTCAAAGAATGAAGCAAACAAAATGATTGTTCTAGAATGGCTATTCCTCACAATTGCTCCTTGTGATGCAGCGGAACCATGGCAATTAGGATCTCAAGACGCAGCAACACCTATGATGCAAGGAATAATGGACTTACATCACGATATCTTTTTCTTCCTCATTCTGATTTTTGTTTTCGTATCACGGATCTTGGTTCGCGCTTTATGGCATTTCAACTATAAAAAAAATCCAATCCCGCAAAGGATTGTTCATGGAACTACTATCGAGATTCTTCGGACCATATTTCCTAGTATCATCCCGATGTTCATTGCTATACCATCATTTGCTCTGTTATACTCAATGGACGAGGTAGTAGTAGATCCAGCCATTACTATCAAAGCTATTGGACATCAATGGTATCGGAGTGCGCCTCTTCACGAGGGTGATTTAAGTAAGTGCAACGAAATGCCTTAAAGTGGAATATGGTTCGCGAAGCATCTGGCTTACCGGTAATCTCCCATTCCCGTCGTCGAGAGACTTTTATAACTATAGCATGCCAGAAACGGAGAGTTGAGGTGGTTAGACCTATATTTCGAAATGCTCCCAGCATAGGAGCCTATGGTTCCATTCTTGTTGTTGCTGGAGGTTTTTACCCTCTTCTCGGTGTGGAGCGATATACGAGAAATAGATGCTCAGCCCGCAATGTCCGATAACGGCGCTGAAGTAGTGAATCTATCGGTACCATAGCAGTGGCATACAACTTTGGACCTAACGGCCGGCCCAGTAACCTTATCGGAATGGGGGATCCCCGTTGGCAACAACCACGGTAGTAGTTGCGGAACTACTGGGCCGGGGGAGGACAACCTGCTGTTCCTGCTCCTCTTTCTTCGCTTCGGGGACGGAGGTCCTACGGTAGGTAACAGCAGGCACAAGCAACTTGACCGAAGGGGACCAGCGCTTCTACTCCTCCACCGAGGAGCCGTTCGCAGCGAGAAGCAAGGGATGTCGTGAACGGTGGGAGGTCACAGAGAATTGACCTATTCATAGAGTGATCCTATGATCGATACAGGATATAGACTATATCTTTCTTTAGATTCTTTTTCTGAAAAAAAAAAAAGAAAAAAGAAGGGTGACTCAACTTCTCAACTGGGGGTGGGACCTGTTGGCATAATGCACGCTGGAACGTGGGAATTCGAGGTCTCATGAACTACTACTAAAAACCTACTTTGTTTTTGTTTGTGGACAAACGATATCAGGTCAGGCCTATGGATGGATCCTTTTAGATCTACGGGCCGGCCGGCCCCGGCCGTTCACATGAGCATAGGGAATCTATACTCGAGCGTTCAACTGGGCCCCTGACAGGATAGGTGAGGAATCACTCTGGATCTGATCTATTGGGGCCTAAAACTTCGCCGAGCCGACTAGCTCCACTGCACATTTATCGAACAAAGAAGACGACTATAGGATCGAATTCGCTTTCCGTGGTGAACTGGTCGCCCCATACCTTCTGCGTGTCTCATGTGTGTGGAACCAGGTCTTTTTCGGTTACAGCCTCCCCCTCGAATACATAGGGTAGGTAGGGCTGGGTGAGAAACGGTCCCCTGTTGCCAATAAACTTTCCCCGGCCTTCGATTCCCCTTACTCATAAACGGTCGGGAGAACTACCTAATTCTAAAAAAAAATAGTGCTCTTTCTAAGAGTAGGCGTGGAGAGCTTTTTGCGGGGAAACTTGCAAGTACAGTTTGGGGGGAGGCGGGCGTCGACCCAACCTTATGAGTATTCGGACTATAACAGTTCCGATGAACAGTCACTCACTTTTGACAGTTATACGATTCCAGAAGATGATCCAGAATTGGGTCAATCACGTTTATTAGAAGTGGACAATAGAGTGGTTGTACCAGCCAAAACTCATCTACGTATTATTGTAACACCTGCTGATGTACCTCATAGTTGGGCTGTACCTTCCTCAGGTGTCAAATGTGATGCTGTACCTGGTCGTTTAAATCAGACCTCTATTTTGGTACAACGAGAAGGAGTTTACTATGGTCAGTGCAGTGAGATTTGTGGAACTAATCATGCCTTTACGCGTGCGCCCGGAAACATAGGCCGACTGCTGAGCCCACTCTGGCTCAGCCGCACCACCCGGGGTGCGAGCCACCCGAGAAGCAAGCTATTACAGCGAGCGGCTGGAGCAGTAGGGAGCCGAGGAGCAAGGCAGTAGATAAGATAGAAGAAGGGGCCAGGCTCCCGGTGGAGCAGAGGAGACGGTTAGGATAACGAACTTGAAACGCGGAGCCCGAGCGGCCGGCGAGCGAGTGGTTAGTGGCCAATAGCGCCCTAGTTGATGGCATTCCTCTCTGCGGCTGGCACTCGAGGAACCACGGGGCACTCCATACGGAGCAAGCAAGTCTTAGGGATGAGACGCCCGCGCAAGGACCTCAATTCTCATTAGTAGGTCGAACCAAGGACCTATGGAAGTCGGGGCTACCCCGTCCCCATGGGCAACGCAACAGTGTCCTGAGGGAGGAGTTTAGAGGCCTTATAGTAGCACGGACTTCCTAGGTCATGCGAAGGGGGCCAGTCCAAGATCGTACTGTTCCTCTACAAAGACAACAGACGCTCTCAACGGCTAGGCGCCACTCTCTTTCTGAGTTATTCCAGCTTCTTCATGATTTCGTGCCGCGGTGAACAAACAAAAAAAAAAAAAAAGAGGGCCGTCTCAGCGGAAGGACCTGCAACGGCAGAGACTACTGACCCTCTTCTTGTTCCTAGCCGTCTGTTACGAGTCCGGGAAGCCTCAATATGAGAGATCCCTCAAAATAGAGAAGGGCGGGCAGGGCTTCCGCAAGAGCCTCCCCCCTCTTCCCGGTCAAGATAAATGGGAAGGAGCCCTATCAAGTAAAGGCCATAACCAGCCTCTTTATTTATGTACGTACACCTTTGTTTCAGGGCCCTTCCTCCTGCTAATCCGGCCATTTCCGAACCTGTCTTTCCCACCCCTCAATGGAAGACTTCTCAATTCTTGCGATTCCCAGCTTATTATTATATTATTAGAATAGATAAATACTAAAAAACTAGGGTTCCAAACCTTACTTAGCTCGGCTAAATAGGCTCAATGATCTCTTTCTTCGATAGGCCGGTCCGGCGCTCCGCGTGGTTATATTCGTACATGTTCAGACTCGCCGGTCATTATGGATCTAGTGGCATGGCGAGGCAAAGGGGGGGGGGAAGCAACTACGAAGCTTCGTAGACTCGACAAGTCGCTCCGCTTAGCTCCGCTTATAGAATAGAATGCAAGCAAGGTAGCTTGCTTACTATCCTAGTAGCGTACGTTGGTGGCAAGGAAGGAGGCATTGGAAAAAGACTAGACCATACTAAAGTAAAGAGGCATTCGGGAAGCGACTAGTCGCTTCTTAGAATGCAAGCAAGGTAGCTTGCTTACTATCCTAGTAGCGTACGTTGGTGGCAAGGAAGGAGGCATTGGAAAAAGACTAGACCATACTAAAGTAAAGAGGCATTCGGGAAGCGACTAGTCGCTTCTGGCGAAGCTTCTAGAAGGCCGACCACTACATAGAGAGATCCATATACCAGTCATGAGCTATCGCTCATGCCTAGAGAGGCGACCATACTAAAGTAAAGAGGCATTCGGGAAGCGACTAGTCGCTTCTGGCGAAGCTTCTAGAAGGCCGACCACTACATAGAGAGATCCATATACCAGTCATGAGCTATCGCTCATGCCTAGAGAGGCGGAAGCAGTAGCTTCTAGGACGAAGCCGAGCCACTAGTGGAGTGGCGAAGGAGGCCTACTATACGTATACTGGATTAGTAACCGGTAAAATACCAACGAAAAAAAAAAATGTCAGTGAACTATTGAAGCTATCAGTGTGATTGATCAGACAAGTACCATCGGTAGACTTCTTTCATTTCCGAATTTGCTTGCGACAAGTCCTAGCATTAGTATGAGTTCGTTGACCGCGTAAGGGCGATCCATCTTGATGACGAATTCCACGATAACGAGAAATATAAATTAATCGTTCGATGTCTGCTCGTTCTCCCCTCTTCAATTCCCAATGAACAACATGATCTTGACTTATCATTTGTTCAATTTTGTCGATCTGATACTTAGTTTACTCTTTTATCTTTATGTTCCCACTGATACCTAATCGATAACGAAACTGAATGGCTTTTTTAGGTCCAATTCCATCAATTTTTGTTGAGGCAATTCTTACTTGTTTATCGGCAACTGATCTAGCTCCTGAAATATATGACATTCTTGATCTTTCCTTTTACTCGGCTGGAATCATAAATGGGTTGTCTCCTCTCTGATGATCTTTTCTATAGGTAGAACTACTGTGAGCGGTCTAAACTTCGACCCTTCTTTCTTCCAATTATGTTATCGTACCCAAGCCCTGAAAAAACATCAAGAGTATTGACCCCGACCCAAGTCATAAATTACCATCCTGGATTGCTTGCAAAACCCGTAAAAAGCGGATCTTCTGTGACTTGAGCTATGAGTTTTTGTAAGGTCGGAACCCTGATACTTTGTCCGGAAAAAAGGTATTCTTCAATTTGGGCCTCATCCCGTTCCCCCAATCCTCTTTCGCGAAGATGTAATTGTACCCTCCGAATAAAATCCCTTTCTTTCCCCGCCTTTTTATATAAATAAATAAAATTATTAGAATATAATTTAGTTTGATTATTAAATAAGTATCGGCGTAGACGCCTAGAAATTTTGTTTTGATTAGGCTCCTGGGAAGGCTCCGGATCCGGGGAAGGGGGGCAGTTGAGATCGAGAAGCGGTCGTCGCGAAGGGCCGACACCGCTTCCACCGCCTCCGACGGAAAGAGAAAGGTCCCCCATGACAGATAGGATCCAATCTTTCAATGCAAGAAAGAGGGCAGCTTCCTTCCAATTCCAAAATAAATCTAAAAAATATCTATATAGAAAGTGAAGAGTGCTCGCGATCACAAATTGAAAAAAGATTCTTTTCAATCTGACTGAAATCGGATTTCCTTTTCGTGCCATATGTGCTTAGACTTTACTTTTTCCCCCTTTTTCTTCCCGGTCCAATATTTGTTCTCGAAGGTCTTCGTTTCCGTGTAGAAGCAAACTCTCCAAATTGTTGACCAACCTTTCCTTCAGTGATCTTACAACGAACAGGAGTTTTTCCATTGTAAATTCGTACGGAGCAATCAACGAATTCCGGCGAAATAGAAGATCTACGTGACCAAATTTTCCTGTTCAAAAGAAGATCTCTCTTCTTCTTCATTCTCAACAGGAATGCATCAACAAAACTGCCCTTCCATATAGATCGTCGTGGCATGAACTCAGAATTTCTTCGCTTCGATTCCGCCCCTACTTCAATTAAAGCTAGCTCCTACTCCTTCTCCTCCTTCATCGTCGTTGGTCCTTCGTTCGTAGTGGTCATTGTATAGTGGGAAAGCTCACCCCTGCCTTTAGACGATAAAGCCCTCTTTTACATCCCCTAGACAAATCAATAGGAAATGCTACAACCCATTGTTGTTCTTTTGACGATGAACCACTCCGGTACAACAAGCTAAAGTGACCTCTACGCTTCGTCCCCGGTGCGTAGGGCCGCCCCTCTGCTCTGATTCACCACCGGGGATTCCAAAGGGGGGAAAGCGCTAATAAGAGGGTTTATGGGCTTTTTTGTGTCCTCTGAAACCGTTTTTAGCGAGCTATCCCAACCATTGGAATCGACTTTCCCCGTATGGGTCGCTTCAGGTATGGCATGTATGAGTGGAACTGCAACTTCCCCTCATACGATAGTATAGAGATGAACAGGCCTTCCTTCATCTCACGCCTCCCTAATCACTGCCGTCTTGTCTTCTATCCTTTTGTATGTGGAAGTGCAGCTCCCAACCAGCGTGCGTCTGGCCTCGCGGTTTTACGCCATCAGCTGATGCATCTAGGCAAGCCTGTTTCCAAGTGTTTTCACTCCCGAGAGACTACACACACTATCCTGATAGGGCCCCTCCGCAGTCTTGAGGATATTCTATCGGCATACAGAATAGAAGGTTCAGTGATCACTTACGCAATTGTATCAACAGACGATTCTCTGTTTTTTGTTATCAGAGCGAAGGGCTTCACTTGAAAGAAGCCCGAGCGGATACCTTCACTCACTGAAAGCTAGTTAAGGGAGTTGTTAGGGGGGTTTGGGGGGAGTGGGCGGCTCAACTTCGCTATGCATAGATCTATCTATGGGTTATACCGATGAAAGAAGTGGCTCCGATGGTTCAATGAGAGTTTTCGCCGAGCCGCCCCGGATAAATGGGAGCAGAAAGGAGGCTCTAGAACTGGATTGTTGAGCAAATACCATAGCACATAGTAATAGGAGCCCAGAGACCAAGACTCAATTCATAAAAGCTCAAACTTACCCATCCGAACAAGACGCACATATCCCTTTGGGGGTCTGACTAGTGAGCCAGGCAGGAAGCAAGAGAGGCGGCTCGCCTGCACATTGGGGGTACAGGTTTGATAGATAATGTGCTGAAATCAATGAACAATGTAATAGTTGGAGGTTACATTGTTCGTCGTGCAGTGAACAGATCAACTCGGGTACTAAAGTATTCGATTCCAGAGCTCAGTAATGATGCTCAGGTTGATCCAGAAACAGAAGGAGTTCCCGAGCCAGTTCGGGCACCGGCAGTAGTGTCTGGAGCTGATGTTTACAGTGATGTGTCTTACTTGTATGATAATGTGCTATTGGATTATCCAGAGTCAGAAGTAGTAGAACTGGCTATTCGGACAGTTCTGGGCAGCAAGCACTTTGTGAAGGAATGGCCATTTCGGGATGAGCCAGACGAGTTGGAGGTGCTGATAACTGGAAAGTCAGATGCAGGTGTGGGGCTCGAGACGACGATGGAGAGAGGATGGTGGAGAATCTATTTGGTTTGAATCGTCCAGATATAAGTATATATCATATCGATGAGATATATACTTTATTAAAAGAGCCCTGGGATGATAAAAACAAGTATTATTAGAACATAGTTATCTAGCCAAATTGAAATACGTCGTCCATCCGATGCCCTTGTGTTAAGCATATAGCTAGAAGCCACTTGCCTAACTCGAATGAAAAAGCTACCGGCTTGCTCGCCTTCCTTCCTTTACTACCACCGACTGGAGACCGGATTGCTACCAGAGAGAGGAATGACTATAGGCACGGAACTGGCTTTTTACCCTTTCTTTGCCCCTTGGTTCGCTAGCTGACTTGCCTGCGCTTGGATTCTCGAACTCTAAGAGCGGATTTAAGGAATTTGTTCACATCCGATTCGATGGCATCTGTCCGCTTTCAACCCTTTGCAAGCGTGCTACTGGCTCGATGGACAAACTCAAGGAACTGCTTTGCCTCCTTTGCTTCGATGGAATGCTTGATTGCTTGCCGGGAATGACTGACCGAAGAAAAGGAACTGGCTTGGTTCGCTTGACTGCTAGCCTTGGCCTGAGACCGTTGGGAAGGTTATTTGAAAGAAAGCTTTCAACCGGTGGATATTGATTAAAAGAAAGAAGGGGCTTGGCTTGCACTCGCAATGATTGGACTTCGCGCAGGGTCAGATCGATCGAATGGAATGAATGGACAGCTACTGATACCATTAGCATTCACTCTGAACTTCCCGTTGGGATATCACAGAGCTAATTCTATTCTATATTATGTGGTTGAAAGTAATCTTTCACTCCTAAACTGGCATTTGAATTGTGCCACTTTCTGTTTTCCCGTCTTTTTTGTCCTCAACTGCTAAGAGATAGGAAAGAAAGATTCCAATAGTAAAGATAGAGAACCAATTGGACTGAGCGAGGGGATGGTTCTTAGTAGAAAGAAAGCATTGGTACCGTACTGCCTTGCCCGCACCGACCGGATTGCTTTGCTGAGGAATGGAGTTAGGATTTGTTTTGTTTTATAGGCTTTATCATATTTAGTCAGAAGAGTTTAGGTAAGACTTTCAAAGTGACTATCATATACAAAAAAGTATCTTCCACTTTCCTGCCCTACTACACGAGGGGACCTCCTGCCCTGGAACAATTACGACCGACAATTGAGCCTCGGAGTCTAAAGAGGAACCCCTATCGCCCGATAAGAGGGGGTTTAACAAATGAAATGGTGGGCCACAAAAGTTTCTTCGTCCTTCTTGACTCTCTTGACAAGCTGCAAGGCGGAAAAAGTGGGCACACTAGTTTTCACATTAAGACTTGGAATCATGCCTGGTCTTCCTTCATCCATGATGCCTAAGATGCCCAAGTATGGCTTGTGTCCGGCTTTTCTCAAAATAGTTCTAGTTTTCGATCTTAGGGGAGGGGTCCGTGGTACTTTCGGTCCTAGTCCTAGAAAGTGTGCCGTGCTTTCAAGGAGTCGAGGAATCGGGTTGAAGTCAAAGCATGATCTACAATTGGACTTGTCCACATCGGTTCTATGTGAATTTAAGCCAATTCTTTCTTACCACAGGAATCAGGAGAAAGAACGAAAGGACTTTACTTAAAAAAGTAAATTTCGGCTCAGTGGACTCTATATCTAGGATAAGCATTTGATTGGCCTACAAGAACTACAATCACCACAAGGCGCCTATTTCTTTGCTTTGAAATACTTTAAATCCTTGTTCCCCCTTTAAGAAAGAAGGAAAGCCTGGATCTTTCTTTGTCTCCTTCTACTTGGATTGTATTTTCCCTTTCTTTCTTTTACTTTGCTTATTAGCTGATTCCTCTTCTCTTACCCCTAACATCTTCATCTTCACTCCGGGGGGAGAGGAGATGAAGAAGCCCTACCATCAGTGCTATTTCCCCGGCTAAATGTACTCTAAGTCTTCGCTTCGCGCCTTGTCTTTCTTATTGCTTGAATCTAAATTGAAAGTTTGCACTCTATGGAGAATCTCTTTTGTTATGCACCTAATACAAGATCAATCAAGTCTCTCTTTGATTCCACTACTGCTAGTTAAGAAGGGCTATACCCGAACTTATTCTCGGGGAGAGGAAGGAGCGTAAGAGTACAGTCAGACAGTAATCGCCCACACAACTAAGACTAGGGGCATTAGATGGCGAAAGTCCCATAGCGTACTCTCGAAGAGCGGGCTATACCCGAACTTATTCTCGGGGAGAGGAAGGAGCGTAAGAGTACAGTCAGACAGTAATCGCCCACACAACTAAGACTAGGGGCATTAGATGGCGAAAGTCCCATAGCGTACTCTCGAAGAGCTTCTTCTGAGCATGAATGTCCAGCCTTGATCTTATTATACGAAACCGCTTGCCATAACCGGATTAGGGAAAGGAAGTCCCAAGAGTGAGGGGCTTTGAAGATATGGGGCAATTAAATGATTGCACTAGATTAGTTGAAAGCCAGACTGACCGATTTCAGTAAGAGCAAATTCAATAGCAAAGGATTCTAAACCTTCCCTTCTACTGCCAACCATGCTTCCTCTTCTCGACAGATGCTTGATTCAGGATAGCTGTAGAAAGACCATATCCTGACATCAGGCATATTATTGAAGCAGCCTTTACGCTACACATACTTCTAATGCCAGGAGAGCGTCGAATCCGTCTCTGTTAACTCATGTCTACTTCTCTTTTTGTAAGAAGAACATTGGCCTAAATGCCATTTTCCTTCTACGAGGATTAGGGGTCCCTTCCGCTAACACAAGGCAAGACCGTCTTTTTGGCATCAATCATCAAATCAGGCAAAGATTCATGCACACCCCCCAGAAATAGTAAATGGCCGTTCTTCAGCTGCTTCCTCCTTTGCTACTTCCGCCTTTGCTCCTTCTATGTGCGTGGATATCTTCTACTATTGGATTCACTATTCCGAAAGCCCATCTTCTTTCAAAGGCAAAAGCCCGTCATTTCAGTCTGAGATGCCCCCCGTCGAATGCTACTTCCGCCTTTGCTCCTTCTATGTGCGTGGATATCTTCTACTATTGGATTCACTATTCCGAAAGCCCATCTTCTTTCAAAGGCAAAAGCCCGTCATTTCAGTCTGAGATGCCCCCCGTCGAAGGCAAGGCAGATCTTTGGACATTCAAAGAAGAGTTTGTCCCTTAAGATCAGACAAGAAAGAAGCCGATTCTGTTTGCGGGAAAGCAGAGGATTTGCGACCTGTTAATGTACGAGCTAGGCTTGAACCGCTTAGGCTCTTTGCAAGAGTAGGCGGCTTATGTCATTCTCTTTTTCCTCTTCTGCCTTTTATTTTTATAAGGTGTGCACGTGAAAAGGAAGATTCTATAAGAAGGACATCCCTTGTGTACGAACTAAGGCTATTCAAAGCATCTCACAATAAAACTCCCCTTAGCCTGCTAACTATTATACAGTCAACCCATGCCTTTTACAATTGGATTCTTTAACACCACCTAAAACATAGGAAAGGTCACACCAAGGGAAGCAAGAACTCTGGCAAGCATGGTAGCAGTCAAAGGCTTGAAAGCATGCCCAATCCAAGCTGGCCCTCGGTCTCAACACTTTCTTTATCAGAAGCTGAAAGCGTAAGTAATAGAAGTATCAGATGCAGGACAGGAGAGCCCAAGGGCAGGACGTATGAGTTCCCGAATCCGCTCGCTATTGCTAGTAAGATAAGAGTGATCATAAGACTGCGTAGAAGTGGTCATCAGTGTGTCCACCACACTTTTGTTCGTAGACCGATAAGTAGGAAGGTTTTTCTGTGTAGTTGAGAGCGGCGTCCTCGTGTGCAGCAAGGAGCGGAGGGACTGATGACTTTCCTGCTTTAAAGCTGCCGTAAACTGGATCAATATCATATCACACATGAAGGACACTCTTCGGGGGGTGCAGTTGCACCACCTTAACGCGATGGTTGGGTCATCACGGACAGGTGAGTGGATTAACGTTCTTCAAAGGACAGGAAAGTAAGGTGCTGTCGTCCCTGACTCCCAAAGTAAATGGGATCGCCATGACCTGCCTTAACAAAGCTCCAATCAGTCGCTACTCGCTGGAATGAGTGAGGGTAGGACCGTCGATTGGTCGTTTCACTACCTACGCAATAACCGATCCTCAGACGGAGCCATACCGGGTATCTTTTCTGTTACCGCAACTTGCTAGCCGACACCGGCTACCGCAAATTGGTTGGTGGGTTGAAATCTCGTCACTTTTGAAAGTCAAAAACGGAGTGTGGTTGCTCGTTCTAGTGCTGAAGCAGAGTAAAGGGCGGACGAGAAGGCCCCGGGCCCGGGGCTTTCAATTGGTCCTCTCTCTGGCACTTGAAAGTCTGCAGCACTCGAAAGCTGGGAAACGAAACGTGGGGTGACTCGTCGCCGTCCCCCTTACGCCCTATTCTCTCTTAAATAAAGGTCGACAAAAGAGTATGCCTTCTTTCTATGATAAGAAGGTTTTTTTCCACCGGGAGCGGATACGCCCTTCATTACAAGTAGTGCACTCAATTCGCAAAGGAGCGGGGGAAGAAGAGCATCTTCTTATTCAATACTAGCTAACCCCCATCTCCTTGGCCTTTAATTCCAGAGTTTTTCTTCCCGGCATCACTGCCTATTCTTCTTAAACGGATCTATGTTTGTTATCAAAACGAATTGTTCCTGGTGTGAACTCCTAACCTACTGATCTTCATCCAACAGCTAACTCGATGGCACTTTGGTTGCCACAAAGAGATTTCTATCTCCGAATCGTTGCTACCTCATCACAGTCAATCAGTCTATTTATCCCAGCCAGGGGTTGTTCCAGAGATAATTCCTACGGCATCAACAGGAAAGCGGAAAGAGCTTCTTCTAGAAATTCGATTAAAACCAAGTATGGCACGAATCGCCCATTAGCCCCAGTTGAACAAGAGAGCATTGAATTTCATTCAACCTCGGCTTAGCCCGTTTTTCTTCACTCGGAGTTTTTTCTGAAACAGAAAGAGAATGCCCCTACTAACCTTACCCACCAAGACTGGAGAAGCAAAAGGCAAAGCAGAACCGGGAAGACCGTCAGTTCCTTCGCCCCCAACTCTTAGAATAGAAAGAAAGTCAACCAATGCCTTAGCCCTGCCTTAAAGCTTAAAGATAGAAGACCGGTAAAGCCTAATCCAAGAATGCTGAATCCTGGACCGGAGAAGCAGCTAACAAGAGGCTAGCAGCGGCAAGAGAGCAATTCTCTTCCCTTCTTTTTTCACTCATAGTTCTAGCTCATAAGTAAGATCGGTGCCTTTTCTTTTCTCCGGGAAGACTCCTAAATCAGTTAACTGGGTATGAGAACGCCTCCCTTCTAGTCTATAGTAGCCCTTCCTCCAACCCTGAAAAGAGTTCCTGTGAGACTAGCCGAGCCAAGGAAAGCGAGTCCAATAACAGCTTCGTCAATAGCAGGGGATATCCCTCCAACAGCTAAATTTGAGGATGGCACTTGCACTTGGGTTGGGAGATATAAAAGGGGAACCTCGCCTAAGCTTATCTGTCCCTGTATTATTCAACTCATCTGTCCACTTATCTTGTCCAAAGCAGAAGGAAGTTTACAACCTTTGTTTCGAAGGTAATCCGCCAGTCTCTAGACTGGAAAAGATTCAATCCACTTGTTGGCCTGCTTCTTAGCTCTGGATGCCTGCTTTAAGCTTCGTCGGAGATTTTATGGCCCGTAGCTTACAACTTCTTAAAAGAAGGGCCTGTAGCTCGATACAATTTAAGGCCAGTTGCTTACCGAAGAAAGGGCAGACGGATTCGGCCATTCCCATCCCTCATCAGGGTCCAGCTTGACAAAGATTTGGATGTGGATGAGAGAGAGAGCCTTTTTTTAGATATCCCCACAATTAGAGCTATTAGATAAGAAGGGACTTCGCGCTATGGAACATGTCCAGGTCTACCAGAAAAGGCTTTCCCGTGCATTCCAAAAAAGGGTAATATAGAGAAAGTTCAACATAGGGGAGAAAGTATTGAAAAAGATTCTTTCCGGACGTGAGCCTCACCCAAGAGGGAAACTCAATTTTGTGCTCGCTCTCTTCTGTCATGCATCATGGCTGGGTGAGTTGGTCCATTGCGAATTAACCTCAGTGCTTCCAATCTGGTCATGCACTTCTTTAAGATGCGGAACCTGGGAGCTTTCTTCTTCAAAATAGGGTCAATTTCTTGTAGGGGGGTAAGGAAGGTGCCGAGGTCTTAATAGAAAGGGGTTGATAGTCCCGTCTGCTAGGCTTTTCCGAACTTCCCTTCGCCTTTCTGCCCGTGAAATCCTTTTCTTCTGCTTTTTCCCACCGGTATATCCCCATTCTTTAGTATTGAAGCATATATTAGTTTTAGTTAAGGGGGTTCCAGAGAATCATCCGAACATTCTGAGATACGGTTGTCAAATGGGGGAAGAGGAACGAGAGGCGTCCCTAAGCTTTCCGGCTCACTAGTAGGTGACGAGGGGATTTCAAAAAAAGGGGTAATTGCATCTGCCGATGCATTCGTTCGGATACATTATTCCTTCTTCACCCTTTCCACCCATCCTTAAAAAGCGAATTTGCCTCTTCCTGGTAATGAATTGAGCGGCAGCGAGGAGGTCCGGTTCTATAGTGATTTCGTCTGCTTTTGGAAGCAAGCGCTACCTGGGGACAAAGAAAGTGACTTCGGAGTTTTGAATTCTCAGAACCTCCTTCGAATTACAGAACTTGAGGGGGTTTCACAGGCATCTCTCTTCGAGCGGCAGTGCAAGCTCGGATGGTGTTAGCGCTGGCAGAAGGTCCTGGATTAGTTTGTACTGGTGTAAGTCTCTGAGTAGTGACTTGTCCCCCTTGATGTTGTGGCATTGGATTAGTATAGATCCCCATATTAGTAGCTTCAGTGAAATTGGCGGCTTGAAGGTATGCCTTAACTTCGTTCCAATTGATACGATTTTCATCATTCATGTCATAGATGACATCACGCAAAGTATGACACTCTTCGATGGTATGGCCCGCGTATCGGTGAAATGGACAGAATTAAAAATAGTCGAGACCAGGAGGCCAGGGGAGTGGTTTATCTCTGGGCAGAGAAATGGCTTTCCAGGCCAGAAGGATGGAAAATAGGGTAGAGGTAATGGCGGGTAGTGAGCTCTATTGGGTCTCCAGGAGCACCTTTTTGCTGCTGAGGATCATAATTGGCCGGAGGCGCAGCGTTGTTATAAGCGGGTCTGGGCGAAGCTTGCGCTGGGTTTTGCGGTTGCGATTGGGTAAGAGGGTTTTGAGTAGGTTGGGGGCCGGGGCCGTCCGAAGAAGACTTCATTCGTCATCACAAATGGTGGCTGCGGGACTGTCTCTTTTGTCCCATGAGAGCCCCTTAACCTTCCGATAAGGTTCTAGTTCCATGGGTAAGCCTGTAAATAGCTACCTGCTATCATCAAAGTTTGTACGCATCTGCCTGTTCCTGTGAATGCCCCTTGGAGTAGGGGATGAGACTTGGTCTGGGGCAATTGCACCGTTCTCTCCCTCCGCACATGACTAATTGAGAACGAACTTCGCAATTAGAGTTACTCGACCTTCTCAGGCACTGCGGAATGGTCCCAGAAAGGATGAGAAAAGGGCTGCTGCCGGGCCATCGAAAGGGCGAAAGCGTGGAATAGAGTGAAGTCTTGCCATGAGCTCATTTATCCAATCATCCAGCAGCAGATCAGATATCGAGATTGAAAGCCTTCCTTTCCAGCTCAAGGGTATCTTTTTCTGATGCGGATTCCTCTGTTTAAGATTTCTTTCTTCCTGGAACTAGAAACTAACCTACAGGCTACCCAGCCTTTAGAGTTTATTCAGGATCACTTTTTATATTAACAGAATCGAAAGCTTAATTCGAAAGATGAGACTCGGCTATAGGAGAGTCGGAAAGAGAATCAAATACTTATTTTGTCGGTGGTCTCTTGTGAGAACCTGAGATAGTCTCAAGGGCGAAGCGAAAATCACTCCGTGCCACTTGCTGCGCGAAGTCAAACTTCGCGACGGAAGCAAGACATTATGACTTCACCAACCACTTCGGCCTAATCATCCCACTTCTTTCCTCAATCCCAATAAAGGATATCGATTTCCGATAACCACTTTCACCCGATCCAATTCACCTCCATCGAGCCAGCGAACTAGTAGATCATCTTTCCTGAGGAATGGAAGGATGTAGCGGTATTCGAATTATCCGGCTACATGATGAGAAAAAAGCATCCGGCTACGCTCCTTATCTATCTAATAGTTTATTCTATCTGGTACTTAATTAAGATGAAAACCGGTAAGAAGTGCATCTTGCTTGGAAAGACCGTTGCCGAAGAAACGGCTATTAGATGGGCGATTCCCCCTTTCCATTGAAGTAGGAAAAGCGGGGTGAAAGCTCTAAGCCCGCATCTTCAGCTTCTATTGGAGGGGCAGCGGATCCAATCCATTCGAAGGGGGAGCAGAGCAGCAGGCAGGCAAGGCAGGGGAAGAGATATGGATTGCACCGAAAGCAATGCCCTTCGGAGCGCATTGCTTGGGCTAAGTAAAGGTTGCTGATCTCTTTTTCTTTTATTCTCTTCCTTGGGAAAGACACCTCCCACACAGGGGGGAAAGAACCCGAAAGCAATAATTGCAGTCTCGACACAGTCTATTTCGAGACTGGGATAAAAGATTTGAGTTCCATATAGTCTTTAAAGTGCACTCACGCCCTTCGGCCCCTATTCGAAACTTCTTCCTCGGGTTTTTACAAGAATAAGAGAACATAATCTGTTCATTTCTCAAGGGTCGAGTGCTCCTGCCCCCTTCCTCTTTAGGGCTCCTACTGCTGCCCGGTAGTCTTCAACAATCTCTTATTGAAGCTGATATGCTAAAGCTCATCTCCCCGGTAGGCTAAGATCCTTTCCTCACTCGTTAAGCCTTCAAGCCAATTGAATCAAATGGCTTTGCGGTTTAGTTGGTGTTCAGTGTACCTGCCCAAGTAAGGTGGTTTCTTTTAAAGCGGCAGATCGGGAAGAAGTTCCTTATTCCGGGGAAGCTTTAAAAGATAGGGAAATAGCTTTTATAGGAGATTTTTGGCCTTTACCTATTTTACTAATAATAAAAAAGGGGCTGGCTTTTCGCTCGGTTAATTACTGAAGAAGGCTCTTGTCTCGGTAAGTCTGTTCTAGGCACTCTGTCTTTCCCCCATATACCTTAATTATTATAAAACGGTATCAGACTCTCGATCGAGTGCGACTGCACCTATCCCTGCTTTCTTCGGTGCTGATACTGCCTCTTACTCTCGTGGGTAAACTCCTACTTGATTAGTCAGAACTTCTCTGTCTCAACTCCTGGACCTATCTATCCTCTTCTTTTTAAGAGATAGGGGCTACATTTGCTATTCCCGCGGATTACTCGTATTTCTTTATCCCAATTAATGGTTTTAATTTTTACTTTGTTTCAGCCCTTCCTTCATCTTACCAGGGAGCCGGCCGTGCTTTTGCCCGAGTGGTGACTTCTTTGGCGAGTGAAAAGCTCGTTTCTTCCTTGCTTTCAAAGTGACGGGTTTCGGCATTAAAAGTCAAACGATTCTTTAGATTCTCGAGGACCAGAAGAAATTTACGCAAAAGCGGTGTAGCGTTGACTCGGAACTATTTAAACACGACCTTTCCTGAGGCTCTAAAAAAAAAGGTTCCAATGAGAAAACAGCACATTATGGCAATGACCAGCTTCAGAGCCATCTCACGAATTGGATTTGAACCAATATCGACGCTACTTGCCCTGTTAGTAGATCGTGAGTGGGTCTGTCGTCCTCCTCATTATAGTCCTCCTAGAATCAATTGCATTTCGTCGGAATACATCCTGTCTTTTCACCTTAGTAGTCCTATGCATAGTAAGTACTATAGCCCCAATCATGGCTACTAATAAAATAAGACTAGGAACCAAAAACCAGACGGAATAGTAGGTATAAAGTAAATTGCCCAATGTTTCCAAATTAGTCCAACTTCGTACCTTTCCGGCATAAACCGTATATCTCAGAGAGGTCGTATTTCTTTGGGTTGGTAGTAATGGAATGGTTTCATTATCTAAAATGAAGAACATTTCCCACCAAAGGATCAGTCCAATAATACCACTCACTGGTAAATAGCGCAATACTTCTTCGTGAGTCTCCGCTATTTGAATATGGAACATCATAACAACGAATAGGAATGAAACGGCTATAGCTCCTATATAAACTACTGGGAAGATCATAGCGAAGAAGTCGAGACCTAACAAAAGAAGTAAACCTGAAGTGTCGCGAAAGACTGGGATGGGAAACGAAACGGAATGTACCGGATTTTTAGCACGTGCAACCATCAAACCAGAGACCAAAGCAGGGCTCGACGAAACAGAAAGTATCATGGTACGTCGTCCTTCCCTGAAATGGAACTTTCATGCTGGAGCAAGAACTAGCATGAAAGTCGATCTATTACGACCAGCGCGGTTGTTCGTATTTCATTTTCTTCTTTCTTAAAAAGCACTCACTGAGTTACTTACGGAATCTAAAATAGTTTCCAAGTCGTTCGAATTGGATGTGTTAAGCATAGTGCCATCTTATCCCACTGTCCTGCAGCGGATTTGTCCAAAAGCTCCTTCTTGCTAGCAGCCTTCCAGGTCACGAATCGGCTCTTTGCTCTTAAGGAACTTAGCAAATGGGGTACGGCTCTATGAGCTCCTGGACCAAGGGGTAGTAGCCACTACTACTACTACCAGCGACCCAGCAGTCCCGGCGCCAACCGACTTACTGGATCAATGTCCGCCTTCTTGTACTGATGTTTATTGGTATTTGTTATGATTGGATGTCATTGTCCTTTTGTTTCTTAGTCACACGCCCACTCAGAATAGCCGGGGCTCCGAAGAGACCATACTAGTTTTGCCTCACAGCCTTTGAGCATTATTAGTCGAATGCTCGTTCCGGGCTGCGCTAGTTAGACGGGGAACACTAATTCATCCGCTCTTGCTCCCACGCTCGAGTCAACCAGGGCCTCGTTCACACGATGGCCCCCAGCGATTAGCGATGGTTGGTTCCTGAGGTAACAGATCGCAACTGGCTTTTCCACTCAAAGTAAATCCGGCACGTTGTCTTGCTTTGATGGTCCATTGGATGATTCTGCCTAGTGGTTTACTGGACAAGGCTAGGTTAGCTACTCCTTGTAACATGTCGGTACCGCCTGAGTCTTCCAATTAACAAGATCCGATTCCGGCATCTCTAGGGCTCGAACTCCGGGCACACAGAGGTTACAGGACTAAGCAACTACTCAGACAAGACTGAAACATCAGCGCTTTCGAACATCACCTACGATAATAGGACTTCCATTTCCTCTCTCTCTTTTCTCTTCTAGTCCTGATGAGATAAGATAATGGAATCTAGGGACGGGTTGTTCAAGTCTCTTCCCCCCGAATTCCCGATCCCCCCGAGGGGGACTTTAGGGGGGTAACGGACCTAGTAGAGCTAGAGTTGGAGCTGGACGGACACCCTCTCCTCCCCGCGGGGAGGAGTACAGGCTTCGCCGCTTGAGAACACCTTCCCAGCCGCTTGTTTGCACGTCCTTCTCTGCTCTCTTAACTCTACTAAGACTTTCCCTTTTTCCTGTCTATTTATCTGTTAGTTAAGTAGACTTGTGATAGGGACTCTACTTCGTACTTTTAACTCTCCTCTATTTCCTTTCTTCTTCTAGTGGAGAGATTGAACTGATTGAATGGGAGAGGGAGACCTAGGGCCTAAGCCCACCGCAGCTTTGGTCTTGATCCTCCCCGGAAGCAGTGAATCAAATAGCTCGCCTTGAGCCTTCATCTCGCCTGGAACAGCAAATATCCGGGCTGGGGGAGAAGACACCTACTGGTGATCAAGGCGCTGAACTTCGAATCCATCTCTTTGTCCTCCACATCCGTCTCGTTCCTTTCTCCTTAGGGTAACCTCCAACTCTATCCCGGTCTCTCTCCAACAACTTATCATTCCGCATGAAACGATCGAAAGGATGGGTATCGCCATCGAGTCATCCAGTATCTGCTAATTCCATGAAAAGTGGAAAGTCTTCGACTGAACCAAGAATCACTTCATCTTTTTCTCTAGTGCTTGGAATTAGGATGTAACCCTCTAACCGCTAAGCTCTATTCGACTTCCCATCTATCTTATTTTTTTTTTCCTGCTTTGTCTCTCGTTTTTTCTTCTTTCTTCCGAGCATCTCAATCAGCTCTCGAAACCAAAGGATTATTTTATCTAATTAATGAGGGAACTACTGAATACCATGGAAGAAACTACATTTCTAACCTTCCCCCTCCAAAAGGGCCTCCCCCGCGCCCTCAGTCCTGGTAGGGTCACTACTTTCATTCCCTAACTAGGTTCCTAAATCCTAAGGCTAGAGTAACTTCGCTTCCCAAAAACAACCCTTTAAGCGCTCGCCCTTTGCTTATGATTCATGTGAATAGCTTTCCCCCTAATCACTTGCGCCTGCTTCCTTCTGGCTTATGAGCTCGTATCTTGCTTGGGTTTCTGACTCAGGAAGAGCTTTTTAGCCTTCCAAAGCCCTAGCCTAGGTAGTCTTTTTTCCTGCTTTGCTCTAGCCAAAGACCGGAATTCAAGCTTGGTGTGCTTTCTATTCTAGATCTCTTTTTTCGAAAGGGTTCAGTGAGACGATGAGATCGATTGCTTTTTAATTGGCACCTTTGCTTCCGACTGGCTTGACTGAATGGGCAGACTGACGCATAGGCTACACTGGGATGAATTACTAAATTCAATCCTTTCAGATGGCACTTGGGTGGGATCGGGTCGTTCCTAAATAAATCATTGCCCTGGAGCCTCATCTCTTGAGCTCAGTGGGATATAATTGATCCAACTTTCAGTTAGCATTCAAATGCAACTATATGCTTAACACATTGAGTTCGATGTAGGTAACGATGTGCTCTAAGGGGGAAAATGCATTCTCTATTCCCATCCCGAATCTACTTATCGATACTCTACCAATCCAGTTCTTTCAGTAGGAGAGCAGTAGTCACATCCTGTCTTCTATCTCCTCGTCGTTCAGTCAGTGATCTAGTGGCATTCTATCTTGAAGCGAGTGCAGCGTAAGGAATGCTTCCTTGTTCTCCTCGCTCCGCACCTTATTCAAAGCATCGAGCAAAGAATATTCTATAAGGTAAGGCTACGTTCCTCGAAGCAGATTCTTTTCGATCTTCCACCTTAACCGTAATTCACACCTTGCCAAGATCGACATTAGCAGGGCTTAGGCCTTCAACACTAGCTAGGCTAGGGCAGGAATCTCTAGAAATTCCTTTTGATAGAGAGACCCTACTCAAATAGAAAGCTTCCCCTATCCGTATGGTTCTTCCCACATGCTATGTTGTAACATTTGAATTTCTCTTACATTCCACTTCGAACTGAAAATGCCGTCTCGATTGATTGTTCTCCTCGGACTCAATCGAGTCCTATTTCAAGTCAAGTTGGTTCGATGGCTCTTATCTTTTCTTTTGACCGCCCTTCGCCAGTGTGACAAAAGCGCCGATTGGTGGGAGCGGTTAGTTTATTATCAAAAATCTGTGGTTGCCACTTGGAAGCTCTATTACCTTCTTTCCGAAGAAGAGAAAAAGAGCAGACAGACGAAGAGACTATGGTAGTTTGGCACTCCTTGTCAGTAATGGAAGCAATCGTCCTTACCGTTAAGAGCACCTGGCTTTTCCCATTCATAAGGACTCGATTCGATTGTTTTCCAAGAATGTTGCGCCAGGTATGTAAGCCATGTATCTGGGATGGGAGGAAGGACAAGTTGGTCAGCCGGTTAGTTGAGAAAAACAAACGTATCGGCTTGCTTCAATGTACGGCGGCATTCAAGTAGGGAAAGACAGAATGAACAGTTGGTCGGGCAACGATTACGGTTGAAGCAGATCCAATACCAAGACGCCCAGAACTATCTCTTATATATGCTATTTATAAATGAAAAAGGTGTCGAGTTTTTGTGGTCCCTGAATTCGACATTAGTGGGTTTTGAAAGTCCGGTTTTTCAGCCATAGATTTTGGAGGCGGGCATACTTAGTAGATGCAGATCTAGGTACTCTTTTCTTTCTTCCTCATCTGAGGAATGGGCCAAGCCGATCCATTGTTGGCTCAGAAAGTGCATTTGCTAGTTCGAAAGAAGCTGAATCCGGGTGCAAATGGAATGGTATTTCAAATGATTCTTCTGTTTCGGAGCATGCTGCGCAGACTCAGCCTTCCCTAAAAGAGGCAAGGTGCTCACACATGAAATTCCCTGTTTTTAAACAAATATCCAATGTATGTTTTATGCCATACTTGGGCAAAGTCATCGAGACTATATCCATCACCAGGAAGAAGCGAAGCCAGAATTTCAGTAGGATAAGCCTTTGATATCTAGTACAGTAACAGTGGTCGAATTGCTGCATAGCCTGGTTCCCTATAATAGGAATTTGGCAAATCCTAGTTCTCAAGTTAGCGCACCATTGAGGTCAATATTAGTAGGCACACGGGCAGCCCGTTGCAAGGAAGGAAAGAGCAAGAGCTAGGGCTAAGTGCTCGAGTTACGGTTGTTGACTCGGAATTGTAAGCCGAAGAAGCATTCCTGTGACCTGGCCATATGAATGGTTTCTTTCTCAATACCAGTCCTTAAGCACAGGCATACAAATTCAAAGAAGGTTTGCCTTCAACCATTGACGGCAGATTCATAGCTATGAATCTTCCCCTCCCCATTTGCTGAAAGCACTTCCTATAGCGAACCAGGCAAGGAACATATCGAGTAGGCTAGTACCAATTCCTCCACATCAGCAGCAAAATAGGCATCTGAATCTTAAGTAGGAAATTCCTTCATCTCAGATGAGGTGGGTAATATACAATAATGTATTTCAATTTCCAGGTAAGATGAGCGGAGACGGAGACGAGTTTATCAGCACCAATACCCCTAAGGTTCCGATGGGTTCAGGAAAGAAGCAAGCACTTCTAAACTGCTTAGCCTCGGGGAATAAGAGCTTTCCACAACTATCAAAGAAAAAGAATCGGGGCTTTTAACCACCGATTGTGCATGTCTTCATAAAAGGAGGAAGCAAGCAAGAGGAGGAGTCGCGCATTCGTCTGCAGCTACTACGCGCTGCAATGGAAATCCGTGCTGCTTTGATGGGGTGGGAGGCGGTTTCCTCCGTGAGGTGCTCTCTTTTGGATGCGTAGGGCCCGACCAGTTAACCAGGCGTGTCGTGCAGGCGCTCTTTACGAGGCGATCGCTTATCAACCAATTAGCCGAGAATTTTGTATTCGCCGGGATTTCTTACTTTAACCCACGCATGGTACAGCCATAACGCATTTTCTGTCTGCAATTTTGAAAAAGTACGTTTTTTATGATGTTTACTGGGCTGAACTCCCTTGACGGCTAATCATTCATCAAGGTCCGCATTCTAATTGATGAATGCTCCAATCCAGCCGTGGGCGGGGCGAGGTTTTGTCCTTACGGCTACCCTGGTAGCAAACGCAATCCCCACACCCTACTTCTACCTAAAAAAACATTTATCCAAAAGATTTATTCATTACTACTACATAAAGCACTACATTACATAAACAACCACATAACTAGAGCTTTAAAAGCCTAACTACATTATTTTCGAAACTGGAATAAGTCAAAGGGTAGGCCTTAAATTGGAAAAACCAGTAGACAGAAGAGACTGTTTTTGCTTTTTTCTTTCTTCTACTCTTCCCGGTCACCGAGGAGGATAGCCTGCACAATGAGTGCTTGCTGCTCCTCCCGCAGCACTTGCTGCCTCCTCTCCAAATCCCTTATGTTCTCTCTGGCAGCGCGAATGCGTTCTTCTGCCTCTGCAGGATCTCTTGCTCTAACATTTCTCAAAAAGAGGTTTAGCGCTCTACGGCGCTCTTGAATTTCATTTTGAAGTTGCCCCATTTCGGCAGCAATTGCAAAAAGCCTGTTTGTAGTAGCCATAGCCATACGTGCTATTACTAAATTTCTTTGATTTTCATTTGATGAACTTATCGAGCCTCTATTTAGAGAGTGTACCTTAATCTCGCCCATGCAGTACGAATTGCATGGCTGGCACAATTCTTATGAGTTTTCTGCAGTTGAGTACTATCATGACTCTTTGATGAAAAACCTAACAACCTTGCGAAGCACGCATCTCAATCACCCTGCCTGTGTGAATTCCGCATAGCCCTAGATTTTTGTTTTATTTATCCATTAACACTGCCTCTTATTTATTGATTTCACTACATTTGTAATAGGAACTGCTCTCGGTTTTCGAATTCCTGTTTTTTCACTGACTTGGAATGCGTTGATACAAATGCCCTTCATAGATACTATCTATTCTGCAAGCTACTCCGCTTTCACATTAATATTATAGCATAGACAGATTCGAAAGACATTAGTAAGGGGACTGATTGACCGAATATGCACTTTATGGGATAAGTTGACTAGGGAAGCCTCACTAAATTCCCTCTTCGATGCTAAGAATAGGTTTTAGATCGCTACGCCCGCAGCACCACCCATGGGAGTTCCACTTCCCGAGGCCGAGGAGCCTACCCTCCCAACGGTCGGGGATGAGGATACTTCTGATGGATCTTCACGCACGGCCACGGAAGTCAATCCGTTTGCCCATCAGGCTCAACAGCGACGATCTCGCTGCTTGAAGACGACAGATTGAGGAATCCAATCATGAGTTGATGCAGGCTATGATCCAACAAATGGCTACTGTCCTCAAACCCATGCTTTCGGATAACCAAAGATCTATGGAGTCGGTCGGAAAGTCAGTCGAGAAGCTAGTGGGTTTAATGGAAGTCCGACCTCCATCGCAGGACAAAGGCAAGGCCATTAAGGTTTATGACATTCCACCCCCTCCACCTAAACCCGACTTGCAGTATGGGAACGTTCATATCATGAGGAAAAAAACAAAGCTGAGGCACCAATTAATGTCGACCAAAGCCAGAGTTCCAAGCAAGCTGGGGGGCAAGCCCATGTTGTCCCGGTCGTCGGTGGAAATGGACAGACTGGGGGGCAAGTCCTTAATCGGCCAATTCCAAATCAAAGAGGGGGGCAAGCTCATGACCAGTCCATTCCAAACCAAACCTGTCGGCCAGTATCCTAATCAACTTGGAGGCGAAGGACAAGGAATGTAAAGGCCGATTTAGTCAAGGAGTTGGCAAACAACCTCAACTTCAAATAGTCATCAGCTTCTCCACATTGCACTGTGAATCGGGCGATGTCTTCAATGGTCGATTTGTTTTCCTCTCCTGAGAAAAGCACAAATTCAGGCCCCCCTGGGGAATTGGTGAACCCTATCGATCGGGTATGGTTTCCTCTATGTCGGCCTAACCAAGGGCCTGACATCAATTCCAACTTGCTGGAGAGCCTCAATTACCTGATTCCTTTCCAGAAGAACTGGAAGCTCGAAAGGACCGGTCAAAGGAATTGATCCGTTTAGTTATGTTCTTCTCCTAGTTTTATAGCACACCCATGTAGAGGGATCTTTCCGACGCTAAGCGCACTGCATCTCCTGTCCAAGTGAAGAATATCTTGTCCAAGTCCTTCCAGCTTGCATCCTTCTTCTGCCATTGGGAATGGAACATCTCTCAACTTGTAAGTGGTAGAAATTAAGGGTTGGTTGATTAAAGAATCCTCTCAAAAGCCCGTGTATATTAGTAAAAGATGTGACTTTCACAGGTCCGATTGCTCTTTGCCGTCAAATGGAAAGTTAGCTCATAGGGCTTTTCTGGTACTCTGCGGAAGATGCGTGAATTGGCCTGCCCCTTTCAGTATGCGCGAGTTGCAGGGCTTCAAGCTGCTTTGACATATCGGGTGCAGGATGTGCTTCTATCCCTTTACCGAATTCCCTGTCATTTTCTGTAATATTCAGTGTTGTAAGATGTTGTAATAAATGTTATAGTTGAAAGAAATTCCACCTCCTCCTTTTAACTATTGCTACTTCCTCGACCCGACCCCGAGATCTCGAATTCTTAACAGACAGAGACTGCCCCCACTTCTCTTAATTAGCTTGTTGAGGAACGGGCTTGACTATATAGGGCAGCCCCAGTTTAAGTATTGGGGGAGATGTATGAAGCCCGGCTAAGGCATTTACATACGAGACCTTGCTGTCGCCTTCAAGTGGAGGATCTTCTTTCAGACGTCAGATCGCACTTGCCCAGAGCTCATTGTCGCTGGAACCAAACATCAAACTAAGGCGGCAGTTGAAAGAACGAGTGGCTAGTTCGTTCGGTATCTTTTAAGGAAAGGTTGTATCAGTCAACTTCATTCCACCGAAGGCGAAAGGATGGTGGGGAAGGTTAGGTGTAAAATTCGTCATCCAAGATCTGATATCGAAAGTCAATCGGGAACCGACTAATCGAAGGAGCAGGGAAGATTGGAATGAGACAGTACTAATCCACCCAATAGCTTAATAACCCAAGCTAAGTAGGGTAAGGTGTCTCCGGGGGGAGAACTTGTACCTTGAAAGGACGTAAGCAGCTCCCTTTCATACGAAACTTGTAATTTTGCCCTTCGTATGACCTAGAAGCTCATAGAAATAGGAAGACGGTTAGATAGAAAGCAAGATTAGACACAAATAGATTGATTCTAGACTATTAAAGATAGATGGTTGGCTAAGCCATTAGGTTGGATTATCATCCTTCCTTCCCTTCCCGCTTCCAAAGAAGGGTCGTAATCCTCTTTGTCGACCTGTGGCTACTCAGATCACGATCTAGGGGTAGTAACAAGAAAACTAGACTAACTACGGGTGCGCAGGGTATAGCCGGGCTGCGAGCATCACCTTGCTGCTCCCTATCAATCGTCCTCACTTTTCGAAAGAGCGGATTAAGTCTCTCTCTGCGGCGGCTGAGGGTGTCGCAAGTTCGGATAGACACTTACCCTTTTCAAGATAATTAGTTAGCCAAGCTAATATATCTAGAGATTAATAATACTTTCAGGATGAATCTGATTAGGACCCATCATAGACCTTATAATGTTGATGTTACGATGTTACAGTAGTATAGATAGAAGTAAATTCCATCTAATATTACGGTCAATCTTAGATCAGACTCGATGCTTTTCAATACAGAGGCCATTGTAATCCATAGCATGGCTTTCTCCAGAACTACAGAGCAGGCCAAGAGCATATGCTGCCAAACTATAAAGTCGAAACTAAGAAGCAGAACCCATTGCTACTACGAACTCGACCCATTGGCCTGAAGAGCAAGACTTTGGCGAAGAAATCGCTAACAGGCAAAACTCCTAGAGCTCGGCGAACCCGGCCTAACTATCCCAGGGCCTTTCGGATGCAGAGCGCCAAATGTATCCAGGGGCTTAGGGTCCCTCCCGGCCAACGCAGAACCTGGTTTCAGATAGGTAGCCAGCCCGTCCTTTCTCAGTCAATAGGCAATAAAATCACCTAAGGAAAGATGAAGTCTATGCACACTAACAAAATCTTTGGGGTGGTGAAAATTCGCCTCTTCCCTTCTCCTTTCTGAAGAAAGCCCTTCTCTTTCTTTAGGAATGAATCGGAGATTTCCGGGTATGAACTCCTAAATCATTTGGTTGTTCGACTTGCCTTCTTTCTTGGTGCCCCATGAAAGAGGATTAGAGCCAAGAAAGATACATTACGATATACATCCCCTCTACTTCAATTAAAAGAAGAAGAAGCACTTCAAAGCCTTTTCAACTATTTCAAATAGGGCGATCCCGGGCGGTTGATAACTAACTCTTCTTTCCGCATCTTCTAGACTCTCCATAAAAGGGAGAATAAGTGTTCTATCGGGAGAGGATCGGCGGAAGCTGGTGCATTCCTTTCATTCCCACCTTCATAGGAAAGATCTTCCCCTCCGATCAATGGTCGAATATGCTGCCGTTCCCCTATCGGTCGAGAAGTAAACTCCTCGGGTGGGGAAAGAAGCCTATCTTATCCCGAAACCGGAGATACTGGAGGACTGATTCGAGTGGATCCTGTTGCCAGAAAGTTTTCTTTCCTAGTCGGGAAAAGAGGCTACCAAATGAAAGGGGTACTGAATCTATAGAAAACCAAACCTATCGCATGCTTATGACCCGGTAACTAACTCGTTATAGGCAGTAACTGGGAGAAGGAAGGGTAGGGTGAGTCATTCCTATCTATTCCTTGATCGCCCTCCCCTTTACGTGACTTAATAGGGCTCAATTCCACCTTTTTCTCACTTCCCAATGGATCGGTAGACGGCCCCACTCCTCAGCTAATCAATGTCCCCTCGATTTTTTGGGAAAAGGAATCGTTTCCTTGATGACGTGGATGCCTCATTCAGTAGTGTTGATCCATTTGGTTTATCGATTCACTTTTTTCCGGGAGCTATTGGCCAATCTCGTGAAAAAGGCCTTCCTATCCGGCAACTGTCTGTAGAGGCTAATATCTCTTGCGACCGCCTATTGATTTAAGTACCGGTGGTCGTTACTCCTCTAATCAGTCTGTCTAGTCTAATGCCCATCCGATAAATATTTCCATCCATCCCTCTCATTCCTTGTTTTGATCCGGCTTGACGATATGCGGAAAGGATCCGACCGAAGATTCACTTTTTCTTATCCGGAGGAATCTTGACATCAGAGATATGGTGATGCAACTCTATACTGGGACTGGCTACCGCCTCATACTGATTATCTCCTGGCCTATGGCACCCAATAATCTGATGAGTTGAGCAATGCATTATTTGCTGATGGTCCTCCCTCCAGTTCATGGCTCGAGCCGGGTGGCATTCCAAGGCTTTTGGCATATTGCCAACAATCCTATCTACCGCTAAATGAAAAGAATAAAGCACAGCATATTAGCCCTAACACCGGAATCGGTAGGTTAGACATTTGAATAGCACTTATCCTCTCCATTTAGTAATTGAGTTCTTTCACTTTCAGTCGAGTGGTAAAGTTCCACTCATTCCCTCCCCGAATCCATCTGCACCCAGCCAAAAGATGAGAGAGAAGGGGGGGCGGGTAGGCCACAGTTCCTTTCAGACATGGTGCCCTACATATGTATATGTAGGCCACTCGGAGTCAGCCATGTGCTACAGCATAGACGCCTGCGATCGAATCCGCGATGGTTTGCTGGCCCGGCTGAGACTGCACAGGAGTATCACCAATCATATCCAATCCTGCTGTCGAAAGCGTCATCTAATCCTGCATCCTCTGGTAAAATGTTCGACCGATGTGTCGGGTGCATTCTCAGTAGCCATACCGAAAAGGAACCAATGCCAACAGAGGAGTTACGGGCGAGCAAGGAAACGAAACCCTATGGCTAAGAAGACTGCGACCGTGAAGGGAGGGATGAGCCCGAATGCCCACTGGGAAGGGGATATCCTCTGGGTCTTAGTCCAATAGAACCGACGGAATAGAATGAATCGTCTCTTTTATGTGGTTAACACGGGGCCGAAAGGTTTGACGCACGTTCCTAGCTTTGCCGGAAACACTCTGGACCCGCTCAATCCAGGAAGTTCAGAGGGTAGGAGGTATGGAGGCATTTGAACTCATTCTAGTGGCTAGAGGCGGCGGACATCCAGGCTGAAAGTATCATGGACCCGAAAGGCGAGCCGTATTCGATGAAAGGGAGACCGACTCTTTCGCCTGCGCTCTTTTTCGAGGCCTTCCCCCTCGAATTCACCAAATTATAAAGGACCCCCACTCATTAAGGATCTTCCACAAGGGTGGCCCCGGAAAAGAGTATGCCAACGAACCGTTCTTAGAGACAGAAACTCTTAGAACCGTCTCAAGCAGTTTCACATCTACGGATATGAGTTCGGAATCATAAGTAGGAATTTCTTGAAAGCCGAGAAGTGTTATAGGGCGAGGGGCCTAGCGTCTTTCTCGGAATAGCTATCTAAAGTACCCAAGCCAAGGGCAAGGTTTCTTTTTCCTATGACTCCATCAATCCTCCTCTCTTCCTAGCTGCGGGGTGAATTTCATGTCTATCGCTCGTACCCACGACGGGATTACTTGCTAAAGGCCAATGCAATCGCCCGTTATCTCCTCATCTTCCTAGTGGATTCCGTCATTTTCTATTTTTTATTCTCATCATTTTGACCCTGCTTAGTGTTTTCTATTGTCTTTGTAGGTTCTATTGAAGTTTTTTGGGGCTTGCTCGAAAGGCTTGCTTTCTCTCTCGGTGGGAAAGCCCTTTCCTCTTAGAGGGTTGGGCAGCTCCGGGGGGCTTGCCTTGGCAATGGGCTTTGCTTTACGGGCATTAGTAACTTCTGGGGGAATCGGTAATCTTATGTTGCCAGCAGGGACTTCTGGCGCACCAAGCTCGTCCTCGTGGGAGGAGGATTCATTCGCGATGCGGGTCCTCGAAGAACCGTTTTCTGAAACGGAAACCACGGAGGGCACGTCGTCGGTTAATCAGGCGGGAGCAAGGCCTGTGCCTCCCGCTAATCCAGTCGCTTCAGGGGGGGAGGCAGCTGGTCCGGCTAATCAGGCCCCCCGGGTGGAACACTATCCCTATCAACCAGATGAGGTGATAGGGGGGGATTGTGTTCTCTCCATTCAGCGTCGCCTTTTGGCGAAATACGATTTTCCCTCATTCGAAGTCATAGAATTTGCCCGTATTCAAGCCGAGGACCTATTCGAGGTCAAGGTTGAAATTATCAGGTTGATGGCGGGGCTTGATCCAACGGGGGATTGGATGGGACGGGGAGCTCGGGCCCTCGATAATCCCCGTTCCGCCACGGGAGAACCTTCTTTAGAGCGACTCTATGCCCTTTTAAACAATCTGAATGGGGGCGGAGTACAATCCGAGGCCTTTGCTGATTTAAAAGGTCGAATGATCCGCTCACGAGAGGCGGGTGGGGATGAGAACTCTATAACATGATAGAGGGAAGGGCCCCCTGGATTCATATGGCCATAGCAGATTGGAATGGGTTAGGGGCTCGAGCCGCAGGAACTTTTGCTAAAATAATGAATCCCTCTCCTTACTCTGCTTAGCAATCTAGCTAGGTACGAGATGGATACTATTTTACAATAAATAAACAATGTTGTAAGCTAAAAACAATAGTCTTTAGACACTAAAATACCAGAATACACTGCTTGGATCTTTGCACTACTTATGGCTTTATAATCTCTTTATCCCCTCGGGATGTCTGTGCAAGCCTGTCTCTTTATAGATAGTCATTCCTTTCTTTCCTTTGTTAGAGAATCACCTCTCTCTGGTCTGGTAGGAATTCCCTCTCTTCTGTAGTCATGCCAGTAGTCAGCCAGGGAGTGAGGAAAGCCGCTTTCAAGCCAGTACGGTACCACTCTCTCCTCAAATCGGATATTTTACCCAGATGAGGATGTTCTCGAATAGGTTCTTTCAGCTAGGAATGGAGTATAGGTACAAAGCCGGTTGAAAGCTCTCCAACGGTAGCTGTCGAACGGTCAAATCGGCTTGTCTTCGGTCTGTCAATCAACTTCCTTCTCTCCCTGCTCTCAGTCAGTCCAAGCCAAGGGGAAAAGGCTTGCAAACAGTGCAAAGGGTACCAAGCAATCTCGAAAGCTTCAGTTTTCCAGTTCAGAATCCGATGTGAGGAAAAGAATCCTAGGTTAAGGCAATAGCACGGTACGGGATCAGTCCCTTGTTCTCAGTGCTTAGTGTGAGATGACTTAGTCAAGAGATCGATCTTAGGATACCGGCAAAGGAAGAAGGTGGATACTATTCCGATTCGGAAAAGAAGATGGATAATCTCAATAGTCAAGGTTGGTTTGAAAGAACAAGGAAGAAAGGGCTAGCATGGTTGTTAGAAAGTAGCCTCTCCCCTCTCTCTGCCTTAGTAGCCCGTCTGTGGTACTAATTCCTCTCTCTGTCTCTGCTTTATGGTTGTAGTTTAAGTAGGCCAAGTCGAAGCCAGTCCGGTCAATCAATCAAGCATTCCAGCGAGCCTCTGTCCTTTATAAGGCAATCCTGTCTCCTCTCTCTGCTCTTTCAAATCGGTCTGTCCATGGTTGAGGAAGTTGGGATTTGAAATGTCAGTCTGTGCACTAACTCCATTCCTCAGCAAAGCAATCCGGTCAGTGCGGGCAAGGCAGTACGGTACCAATCCCATCGGTCGTAGTAAGCTTCAGTCTTCAAGTTCAGAGAATCAGTACTCCTCCTTCCTCTTAAAGGAATCGGGGAGTGAAGACTTTTATTCAATCAACTAGTAGGAGTTCATGCTTGGAAAGAGTTCCTCGGTAGCTGTCAAAGGGTAGGAATGCAGGTAGTCAGAGTGGCTTAGTCAGCTATTTCACCATTTTTTATCTCTTGCCTGCTCTAGTAAGAGTCTTTTTTCTGTTAATGAGGAAGGAGCCTGTCCATAGTCGTGAGAGTAGTCCTAATTTGTTCTAAATGAGCTAGCTCGTGGCTTGGTCTTCAGTGAAATGATCTTCCCTTGGGTGACTTTTCTGCCTATTGACTGACTCCCCTGCATTGAAGTTGATTAGCTTTATGCTTAGCTACATTTTATCTTCTCGATAGCCAGATAGTGAAGAAAGAAGGGCGGTCTCCATCCTTTTCCTCATAAGTAAGTAAGTGCCGAGAGCTTGCTATTGAGCTACGGAGATTCGTTCCTCAGAAAAGAAATAGTCTCCGTTATCTATGAAATTCTTTTATTAGCTTATTCAAACCCTTCGAGAGCTAGCAGGTTGAGAAAGAGATAAGGTATGGCTGCTTCCTTATGGTTAGCATTACCGCCTCTTTGAAATATCCGCTCTTAGTTAAAAAACCGCTGCTCTTGGTCTTGTTGGAATATCCGTTGTTGGAGGAAAACCATTCAATCAGAATAAGCTGTTAATTCATTTCCTGAAGCAAGATCCTGATTAGGCACCTCTTAAGGGAGTTAGTGAGTGACCTAGTAGTCGTAGGGCACGAGCGGTCTAAGAAGAAGTGAGGGAGAAGGAAGAGATCGATCAGAGTGATCTTCTTTATATAGGCTATTTGCGCTTAACGATTTAGAAGATGTTGCCAATGACCGGGTATCGAGAAGAGTTGGATGCGAACCCCTCACCAATCACAAGTAAAAAAAAGACTACATAAGACTAACCTTTACCTTTTCTTTAAATTAAAAGATAATTTCGCCTCATTTCATTCCATCTAACCACTTGTATTAAGGTAGACTGAACACGAACCCGAAAGTACAAGCAACTACATCAAAAACCAACCTCCTTCGGACCCTGACGTGAACAGACGCTTTCTCATTAGACTGTTGTTCTAACCGAAGAAAGCTTTTGTGAATGCGCTAGAATCACACTTGAATCTCGTCTTTTGGGGAATTTCATTAGTGACTTCACCGCGATCGGGATGCGCTTACGCTTATTCCGACAACTGATTCATCGGTCACTGGATGCGTGCTAACAGAAAAGAATAAAGTCCGAAAGTCATCAGGTAGGTAAGCAAGCCGCCCTGGTGCCAAGCTAAAGACAAGGATCACATCGATAAGAGCAAAAGCAAAGACGGCTTATGCCGAATATCTTGAACTCACAGAAAACCAAGCCTAACAACTTTCATACCAGGAAATCGAAGATGTGCTAAATCGTTCTCTATCGAATCGTAGTCTAGAGCCAAATGAAACTGATTCCACTTCCACTTGAGCAAGAAGAGCTACCGACTCTAAGTATGCTGACCACGGACTGACTATAGCACCAACAGCTAGCTCGCTGTCACTTGGTATCGGATCTTTCCTAAATGCAGAATTTGCCCTTCGACGGGAACTCCTACTACTTCTACTTCTAGTTAGTCTACCTACGTCATTCTTTCTTTAATAAGTAAATTTCCCACGGTCAAGCCTAGTAGAGCTCCTAGTCCGACAAGACTAGCAAACATGCTACCAGGCCTAGCTACCACAGAAAGGAATTCTTTTTTATTCGTGTCTCACTTCACGCTAAGAATTCTTTTAGTAAGGGCCTTGGGCCTATTCTTCTATCATTGGATTTTCAGTCTTGGAGTATAGCGAGGGACTCTTCTTCTTTGTCTAGTTCCATCCCATTATGTTCTTTTAGGTCTCGCCCCATTGCCAACTTTCTTAGTCGTAGAAGCTTTTGCTTTAGTTGTTCCAACTCCTTCCCAAAGCAAGTAATCATTACAAACCGTCGAAGTCTTCTATTGTATATAGGGAATGGGGATTGGGATCTATTACCCTAATCATTTCAGTCTTTAGTCAGCGGCATTGCCTTTTCCTTGAGAATTAGACTAAGGTGGGGGCGACTCAGATTGGGGGTTGCAGGTCTATCAGCATTTGCTGTAGCGGCTAAGTGGGAATTGACTTGAGTTATTTGAACTCCCGGAACAAGGACTGATTTTATTTTGCTTTCTGGGTGACTGTGTAATAGAATGGCCCCACCCGATGTGATACGGCGCCTGTCTGCCTGTTACCGCTTATTATTATACGACATTTGAGACTACTCGAATGGGGGCTTTTCATTAAGGGAAGGGGGTGTCTGAAGCGACACCTTTTATACTCACAATTTTGTGTACGAATTGAGTCTGGTGATGAATCGGGGCAATTCATACGTAGGAAATTCTCCACCCTGTTTTCAAGCTGAGGGAAGGTTTGGGCTTACCGGCTAACAAGAGGTCTTTTTCAAACTAATTTGCCGGCTCTATTTGAAAATAAAATTATCATTCCAAAGAGATATCAACAGACAAATAAAGAGATCTAAATCCTGCAGTTGGCGAAGCAGAAGTCCCATAAGCACCCACGTCTGAAGAAGCAAATGCTCTCGCCTTAGGGAAGCATACACACCTACTGCGAATTATAGAGACCTGACCTACATTCATTAATCATCTGGTAGGAATTTCCCTTCTCAAGGTAGGTCGCAAGCCGATAAAAGGAAGACTCTCTCGAAAGGTGTCTGCTCGTGGAATAGAAAGAGTTCGTTGCATCAACAAAGTGTAGTAGTCAAAAACGCAACCTTAAGCTCATCGATACTCCTCGGGCTGTTCGGTACTTTATATGCTTGCCGCGGATAAAGACTACTTTCCTATTCGCTTGCCTGCGCGCCTCTACTCATGCGGGACCTCCCTCCGAGAATGGAAGTGCCGCCACCTCATGTGGCTTGCCTCGAGAATGGACTAGTTGAAGTGACGCTTCGCTAGCATCGGGATTGACGAGCTTGCCTGGCATTCAGATATTTAATCAGTCTTGCGCATTGACTCTTGCGAAGAAAGAACCTCAGGAACGGAATCAACTTACTTTCCTCACTCCAAAAAATGGACAGACTCAGCAACCTGTCCAAAGGCCGATCGCTTAGCTTGTCCCATACCGGAAGTTTTTACCTACCCAACTGAGACTTTCCTGGCATATAACGGAAAAAAAAGGTGCTCTTCACTGGTCTTTCTCCTCCGCATGGTTAAGCCTATTCCTCAATAAACATCTTATCTCTTCCACTCCCCCTAAGGATAGTCTTTAGATCCTGGATTCAGGGTGACTACTCGTTGGACCTAAGACAGCTAATTAATACTCGTATGTATACATTTCAAGCCAACTCAAAAGCTCAACCAATGCTTTCTTTGCTTTCAGTTTCGGAGAAAGGCTCCATTAGGACCCGCATCTCAAAAGAATCTTCCGTCCACGAGGACGAGCTTGATGGGCCGGAAGAGGCGGGCAGAGGAAGTGCTTGCCCTCCTTTCTCCTTTTTAAACAATCTATGCTCTTCAATTTCCTTTTTTTCTTAGTCGTGTTGATATCATAAGGTCAAGTAAAAGGGGCCCATCAGTTGCCTAGGCGATCGTGTGAACCTTCCACTTCTCAGGGTGCTCCCTCTATTCTGGTCTAGCACCAGTAACGCTTTTCATTGAATGATGAGTCCCACCAGGACTTGAAAGCAGAGTGGACAGCCGCTTTAGGAGTATTTGCAACCATATCACCAAAGCTCTTCAAACGCTCATCCACGATGTCCTGGACTCTCTTCACGCCCTCCGCATCCGAAATCCGTGGATTGTCAAAGCTCGTCTTCCCACTTTCTGGTTAAGTTTCAAGCTCCAGCTTAGGTATCTTATATTATAGATAGTGAAAGCTGCGTGATTAATAGAATTTCCGGGACAGAGCCCTTCTTACGGGTGCCTCGCCTGAAGCGTCTCATTCATATATATCCCGAAAGATTGGCCTTTGACTCTATCCTTTTTTGGGGTGGGTTAGCCCTACAATACAATTAAGGATTCTTTGTTTGCCCTAGGGTCCCGCTCTCATGCTCCCAAGGCATGTTGATGAACCATTCCATCTGTATATTCGATTTCTGCTCTGGACGAGTCCTTCTGAGCCTTCCTTTCTTTTGAGGAATAGTGGGCTGGAAGGGGCGACCGACTACATTGATTTAACATTCTGGTTAGGTTTCATCAGCCTGGTTATAAGTTTGCCTACTATGGCAGCTCTCTCAGTTGGTTAGCTAGTGTCATTGGCCTTCTACATCAATTTACTACACTGAATTAAAAGAAGGACGTGGTAACCGTCTTTACTTGTTGTATGAGGGGAACGTCTCTTTCAAAGCTTTAGTGCGGTTTCAGCGTCTTAAGCGTTTCAAGTATGCCGTGTTGGTGGTATGACCTCCCCTGACACATTAGCAGATTCACCTCCAGCATCAGTTCCAAGTGTGCCTTCTGCCTCTACAACACCAGAATGATAAAACAAAGCCATTTCTGGAATGTAGTGCTAGCCAACGACCGCTGGGACGCAGCGCATCAGCCAAACCCATTTGACGTGAGGTTCCTTTCTTCAAGGCCGGTTTAGAGGGCCTTTTTCGCTAGTTCACCCCATCTTACCCATTTAATCCGCTTAACTAACGTTACAAGCGCTTCCTGAATTACATCCATCCTTGCCAACCGTTTGAGAGTTATAGCATGACGACGGCCTTAAGGGAAGGCGGTAGGTGGCCACGGTAAGCAGCTTGTCCAATTGTGCATGCAAACTAAAAGTGTAATTCGTTGTGACCCGGGCACGACGTTAGAGCGAGCTCGTGAGCGCCCCGAAGTACACAAAATACCGGCTGGTACAAAGCAGGTCAGGAAGCTTGACATGACAGAAGTTCGAGTCGAATCAGACTAGCAGATAGTGGGGCGATTGGTAGTTCGGGCAGTGGAAGGCAGCTTTAAGGGATTGAAAGCGCGTAGTCCCTCGATTCAGGGATCGATAGCGTCTTCCTCGATTCGGTAGGTGGGCATGAATGGAGCTTCCAGGAGTTAGTGCATTGATGCTGAGAATCCGCTAGATTCGAAACTAGGGCAGCGGGGGAGGGTTATGCATCAACTAAGAAAGTATGGCATCAGTCGAATCTCTAGCTAGTCCCATTCCTTTTCTCAGCGAAGGAATGAAAGGATTGGAAGGACAGACAGATATTGAATTAACGGAAAGGAACTACAATATTAATTGCGTATATAGTGGCTCGACGCGTCTAGATTCAGAACCCCCCGTCTGGACCAGTCTAGTATAGCGTGCATGAGTTTAGTAAAGTAAAGAGAAGAGGAAGAACCAATGGTTGGAAAGGTCTCATTTATGGCATCATCCAAAGTGATAAGACCTCCCACTCCCATCCCAGGAAATTCTTTTATTAAGTGTGGCAGGGCAAGACTCCTGATCTTATAGACTGAAGTGGATCTGGGACAGAGGGTTCCTTTACTTTAGATCGAATCTCCGTCTAGTAATCTGCCATAGGGTGGTAAAAGCATGTCGAAGGAAGTCTCAACAAGCTGCTTTTTTTTACTTTCGCGAAGCCTAGGTAAGTGCACACATTTACACAATAGGTCCCCAGGGATCGGAATCTAGGCATCGTGTTTCACTCCTTTTGCGAAAAAAAAAGTGGTGTATAGTGGTATGGCCCGTCCCAAGTTGCTCGTCAGTCAGTCCTGGTTGATGCAGATGGTTCGTCTTCTTCCGCTAACTTATCTCAACTCAGATCTGGCTAGTCGAGTCGACTCCTTCTCATCGCAGGATGGTAGAGATTGCATAGGATAATTAGCGTTCACAGTTAGCTCGATTCCCAAGTCTTATAGGAAAATGTGAACTCGATGCTGGCCATAACGCGTCCTTCAGCCTCTGGTGGGATTACTATGCTGCCAGCCAATTTTATCTATCTTCCGATCAAATGGTAGACATCCTTTAATTACATTAAACCTCGATCTGGCTTTCGCCTTCCCCTAGCTCGACTTTCCAAGGCCACAGCCCTGGGCGTACACCTTGCTGAAGTAGGACAACCTTCCATGCCCGAAGTCTTTGCCGTTCCAGAAAATAACCCTAAGCTATGCCCTTGTGCATTATCTTGTGTTTGGAGCCTTCTACTAACCATTGTCCTTTTACCGGGATCGCTCGACGCAGTCGCCTTGACGGACTCCATTTGCTCGCTCTGTGCTAGACCGTGTAAGGGAAAGACTGACTTACTTAATCTCGATCGCGAGTTCTCAAAAGGACATATCCTCCGCTCTTTCCGAGAAAACGGCTCAGAGGGCGTCCATAATCCATGAAATCCATCTTAGCATCTATCGGTTCCAAAAGGTTTTCTATGAATATGTATTTGGCTTTGGGCTTGAAGGACGTATGATCGGTCTTCTTTTTTTCCCTATTGGAAAATCCCCAGCTAAAGAGAAGAGAGAGCTACTATTGATACTGACTCTATTTGGACTTAGCTTAGGACTGCAACTCTCTCAAAGAGAGAAGACTTGCCCTAGGGAAAGGCTTTTGAAAGCTTCCCGCCCATCAGCAGATCGAGGTAATTTGCATTTTATAGCAAACCTGCAAGAGAAGGAAGGAACTCTACCAACCGAAAGAAACAAATATACTGCCTGAAAGAAGGAAAGCGAGGTCAACGAAGATGGAGAAAGAGGCGAAGGCCGAGGAATGAAAGTGGCTCGTACGACAGGTAGAGGGATATAAGTGCTCTATAGATAGGTGGAGGAAAGGCTCATATGACTTCCCTTTGAAGTTAAGACATCGTCTTTCTCGTCTCTTGCTGCTAGCTAGTGGTGGAAGACCGGAACAATCTTCCCAAAGTTCGTTTATGTAGCTCTAGCTACACTCGCTCGTTCCACTCCTTTTCGGTAGCTGTTCACACTCCTTTTACAACTCTTCACTCAGGAAAGCTAAAATCAGACTCTTTCTGAAAAACAGGTCGTTAGCCCGCTCTAGTTCTTGTTCCAGGATGGACCTTAGTTCAGGTTCCCGTTGGTCGAGTCAAGAAGGCACTTTTCTAACAGCTACAACTGCTCTAGAAGTCGTCAGATATCCGATATCTTCGTTTGGATATACCGAGACTTCATACCTCCACTCCAGGCGCACACTCCGGTGTGAAAGAAGGAAATGCACTTCCCAGGTCTAGCTTAACTAATCTCCTTTATAGTCTATTTACACTAAGATGTGAACATCGGCGAACAGCAGCAAGAGCAAGAAGGGCTCTTTGGGAAGTAAGTCGAGCAAGAGGAGCAAAGGTTTCTTCATACTCGATACTGTACTCTTGCGTATATCCCTCCCCCAAATCCTAGGGAGGCTAACTCCAAACAGTCTACTGTGCCATCAATGTGAAATGCAGTAATTCAAAAGATGCTGTCATCAGAATCAGAGGACGGATCTTTCTTGGTCAAGGTATTTTCCCTTAATTGCACTAAGGAGTTCTTCAGCCTCTTTATCCATTAGTTTTTGGATATCATTCGTCATCTGATGAAGAAGCTACAGTGGTCGAGAGCCTTTCAGCCAGAGAGAAGCCGGAAGCCCTTCTCAGCCACTTTCTTATTCAGTCTTCAATCTCTTGCTTAAGCTGTGTAAGCTCATTCAGTGGTTCACTTGTGACGGATTCTTCTAAGGGTATGTGCTCTTTTCCGTCAGGCTTTACCAAACAAAATGAGGTCATCGGCAAAGAAGCAATGTCGACCACCCCTAAAGGTTGAATGGAATTATCCTGATGCATGGGACAAGGCCGGGGAGTAGAAAGACTAGAATTGGTTAGCTAGTGTCGTGAATGAACCTACTACTGAATCTAATGAGTTAAAATTAAAGTAAAAGGTGTTATAAGGTTACTATTCGTTCGAAAATGAGTTCGATAGAATTAAAAAAGAAAATAAATGATCAAAATCGAAATGATTTTCCAATTTTATTCCATAGTGATTCAAAGAGAGTTTCATTTTTGAATGAACGACACGGTTCTTTTTATTTTATTAGTTTACTCAAGAGTTGTTCAATGCATCTGTTGATTCGGAATCATGGGTAGATGTCACAGATGAGAAATCGATTTCTTTTCTATCTCTGTCACTCTATCTTTGTTAGTGCCGTCTATAATGATATAATGATAATGATTGATAAATCAAAAACTTTCAATGGTCTTTTTGGTTATTCTTGTATCTTTCAAAAATAGAAACTAGGTAAGTGTTTTATAACCATATGTATGTATAAAAAGAACATATTAAATTTAGCCCCCTTATGCCTACTATAATTAGTTATTTCGGTTTTCTACTAGCGGCTTTAACTATAACTTCAATTCTATTTATTGGTCTGAGCAAGATACGACTTATTTGAAATGAGCAATTCATAAAAAAGAAAGATTTCGGTGGGATTCCGTGTATTCTATAGTTCCTTATCCTGTCAATTGCCAATTCTTGGTCATTGATATGGGCAATTCGGATTAATTTTTAGGGATAGATATTACCTCTCTCCTTCCCCGTTCAAACAAATTGAAATGATTGAAGTTTTTCTATTTGGAATCGTGTTAGGTCTAATTCCTATTACTTTGGCTGGATTATTTGTAACTGCATATTTTTAGGGATAGATATTACCTCTCTCCTTCCCCGTTCAAACAAATTGAAATGATTGAAGTTTTTCTATTTGGAATCGTGTTAGGTCTAATTCCTATTACTTTGGCTGGATTATTTGTAACTGCATATTTACAATACAGACGCGGTGATCAGTTGGACTTTTGATTACCTTTGATTAATTATCTTTTTTTTTATTGACTTCCTCCTTTCTTTAATCTGCAGGGGGTCAAAGTCAGATTGTTAAGTTAGTGAAGTTATTTCGGTGTAATTCGACCTAACAAGAACGGAATCACGCTCTGTAGGATTTGAACCTACGACATCGGGTTTTGGAGACCCGCGTTCTACCGAACTGAACTAAGAGCGCTTTCTTATTACATTTCTTATCACAATAGATAAGACTGTAAAGAAAAGGATTCGTTTTGTAACCTACCAATAGATCTTGCATATACTATTATATATAGTATCGTAAAAGATTATTATGTCCATAATCGATCTCAATTGATCCATACTTACTGCTCTGCTCATAAGATAAGTTCAGAAGAGAAGTAATAGGTAGGGATGACAGGATTTGAACCCGTGACATTTTGTACCCAAAACAAACGCGCTACCAAGCTGCGCTACATCCCTTTCAATTGATCGACAGTGTCATTGTAGAGAATCCCTGTAAGAGAAGTAATAGGTAGGGATGACAGGATTTGAACCCGTGACATTTTGTACCCAAAACAAACGCGCTACCAAGCTGCGCTACATCCCTTTCAATTGATCGACAGTGTCATTGTAGAGAATCCCTGTCTTCTTTTCGACATCGTTATTTCCTCCATTGATATACACAATTTATCTTGCCATTTCTTCTTTTTTTTTTTGGTCTCATATCATATAACATAGAATACTACTAAACCTATATATATATTCTTTATTAACCTATATATATGAAGAATATATATATATAATGATGTAAACGTAAAAAAAAATGCATATTTTTTTTTCGGGAATGTTCAGGAAAGGGACGTATTTTTCTGTTTAAAAGGATAATATTATCTACCAGATCATTGTACATTTCAGTTTGAATTAGGGATTCTGCGTACAAATAACAAATACAAGTAGTCTTTAATTACATATACATTTGATCATATATGTATTACTATTATGTATTACAATAAAGAAGGAGGATTTTCAATGCGAGATCTAAAAACATATCTCTCCGCAGCACCGGTACTAAGTACTTTAGTAGTCTTTAATTACATATACATTTGATCATATATGTATTACTATTATGTATTACAATAAAGAAGGAGGATTTTCAATGCGAGATCTAAAAACATATCTCTCCGCAGCACCGGTACTAAGTACTTTATGGTTCTTTAATTACATATACATTTGATCATATATGTATTACTATTATGTATTACAATAAAGAAGGAGGATTTTCAATGCGAGATCTAAAAACATATCTCTCCGCAGCACCGGTACTAAGTACTTTATGGTTCGGGTTTTTGGCGGGTTTATTGATCGAGATCAATCGCTTTTTCCCCGATGCGTTGACATTCCCTTTTTTTTCATTCTAGTTATTGACATGGGAAGGAGTGAAGAAAATAAAAGATACAATCAAATATCTGCCTGCCCCCCTCCCCCTCTTTTCTTTTCCGCACCAATCCTTATTTACTACTACATCTTTTTTTGGGTGTATAGCTCAGTTGGTAGAGCATTGGGCTTTTAACCTAATGGTCGCAGGTTCAAGTCCTGCTATACCCAAACCTACCTTACACTCTACTATGAGTAAGGGCGTTCAAAGATCACTCTTTGGCCTTTAGACTCGCTTCGGCGACTTCGCCCTTTAAGTGACAAGGGGGGTGAGGTAAGGAGTAGTATAAGAGTGCCAAACCTACCTTACACTCTACTATGAGTAAGGGCGTTCAAAGATCACTCTTTGGCCTTTAGACTCGCTTCGGCGACTTCGCCCTTTAAGTGACAAGGGGGGTGAGGTAAGGAGTAGTATAAGAGTGGCTCGGTCATCTTACACTCTACTATGAGTAAGGGCGTTCAAAGATCACTCTTTGGCCTTTAGACTCGCTTCGGCGACTTCGCCCTTTAAGTGACAAGGGGGGTGAGGTAAGGAGTAGTATAAGAGTGGCTCGGTCATCTTTTAGTCCCTGAAATGCGAGACTTCGACCTGTTGCAAACCCAGCCCCAGTCTAAGTAAGTTAAGGGGGTTGGTTGAGCTCAGGAAAGAATTTCAGGAACTCATTGAGGCCTATTTATATTCCAGCCTCCAAGGCAGTTTTTCCCTATCTTGCTGGGGAAAAGGTTGGGGAGCCCCTGTTTTATTCCAGAAGAAGCGGGAGCCTTGTGCATTGATTATCGGGCGCTCAACAAGGTAACCTAACCATCAAGAACAAGTATCCACTTTGATTGCAGACTTCTTCGCCCTAATCAATAAGCGCGAGATACTTCTCGAAGTTGGATCTACGGTCGGGCTACTACCAAGTGCGTATCGCGGAAGGAGACGAGCCAAAGACGACCTGTGTGACAAGCAAGCAACCTTACTAATAAAGGGGCGTTTGATTTGGTTATGCCTTTTGGACTCACCAATGCCCCTGCCACGTTCTGCACCCTCCACAATGAGCTATTCCACCCGTACTTAGACGACTGGTAGTATACTTTGATCGTGGGCTATAGCCATTCGTTAAACGACCACGTTAGCCACCTCCGGACCGTTTTTAAGGTTTTAAGGAAGAATCACCTCTATGTAAAGAAAGAGAAATGCTCCTTTGGGCAGACGGAGATCCTATTCCTAGGGCATTGGATGGGCATCAGAGCCATCGAGGAGTGGCAAGCACCTACCAAGGTGAGTGAGCTAAGATCGTTTTTAGGGCTCGTGAACTATTACCGAAGATTCATCGTAAGTTACTCGAAGAGAGCTGCTCAACTCTAAAATCTCCTAAAGAAGGACGTACGGACCGATCATGGCACTGCACTGATCGGAAGAGTGTCAAAGAGCTTTCGAGGACCTAAAGCAGGCAGTGAGACCCCGTATTGCAGTTGCCAGATCACACTAAGCCATTTGAAGTACACACGGATGCGTCAGACTATGCCATAGGCGGTGTGCTAGTACAATAAGGTAACCCTATTGCATATGAGAGCCGAAAGCTCAATGAGACCGAGGGGCGCTTTTGATAAAGGCATGTAGGCATAGCTCCGCAGGGAAGCAGTCAAGCAAGGCTTCTTCAGCCTTCGTGACCCAAGCCCGTAGTCCGCGTAGGGCGAGGGACATACGGGGCTTAGACAGCAAAGCACTTCACTCGCTTTAGAGAAAGAGTAGCTTTCTTCTGAACTACACTCTTACGTTTCGCTTCGCGTAACTCTTACGTAAAGTATGTAACTCGTTTTACAGTCGAAGTCGAGCTCAATTACCTTCCTTTGTACGAGCCGGTGAAAACTTATTTTCCTTTTGAGCAAATACTTTCAATCATGAAGTATGAAGAGGATTTCTTCTGGAAACTCTACTTCGATGGGGCCGTCTACCAAGGTGGATCGGGCATAGGGTTCGTTCTCGTCTGTATGCAGCTGTCGATAGGCACGCGAAAACTTCATCTTGCTCATGGAGAGCAAAAGATTCTGGGTCGGTCCACGCAACATTGCGCCACTTGCTAATGTAGTCTGCTGTCTTTTCGCCTGGGTATTGCCCCCAGCGCGTCAATTCTTGTCGAGCTTCTCCACGCTAAAGAAGCGTAACAAGAAAAAATCTTGGAGCGCGGAGAGCTGGGTTGAAATACAGACTTCCTTCTATTGCGGTTCTTTTCACAGCATCGCGATGAGACCAGGAAATAGGTTATGCAATGGGATCAGTACATGGGAGAAAGGACAGCAGATTATATAAATCAATGGAGGAATTTAGCTTGGACAGACTTTAAGCTTCTTGCTAGATGTAGCTACTCTTCTAGGGTAAGGTAATAAGAAGAGAAGCAAAAACAGGTTAGAGAATGGATTAGATTGGCTCTTCTTACGGTACTCAACTAAGTTAAGTACGACGGACTGCTTCCTCCTGGTTCTATCAAACCAGACTTAACATTCCTGGTAGCAACTCTTCGTCAAACTCATATATCCTTCGAGCGCATGCGAAGATGCAAACCGTGTAGCTAAGCGCAGGGGGTTTGGGGGATCAGATCCTCCAAGCTGGTAATAGAATATATAAATTCTCATTAAATTGCATATATAAGAGAAGAACCGAAACTCCGACAGCTGAGAAGAAGCTGTTCTCGGGGAAAGGGGTGCGCCGAAAACAAGATTAGGAAAGCGGATACAAGCGAAACATCGTAATTACGTATTATAAAGTGCAACCGATCCGCCGAGCCGTCTCATGGACAAGGCAGGGGGTGACACCTGGAGTCAAGATGGTACTCTTTCTCCTATCTCCTCTACCGAATAGAAAGTGACCATAGAGGGAACTTACTCCTTCCCGTCCGCTCCCCACGAGAAGGACTGGAAGCCGAACCCAACCATTAACACGTCCTTTCTTGGGAGTACCGAGTATCCCCTTAGTTGAGTGGTACAAACAAGGAAGAGACGATGGTAAGCGAGAAAGACTGAATATCATGCAATATCCTAAATAGTATAGTGATGAATGCCTTGTGTCTTAATAACACGACTATGAACTGTGTCTTGCTCCTCGCATACCACCGTACTAAAAGTGTACCGATTTCCGCCTATTTGCCTCTCTCGATTGCAAGAGGAAGACCAATTGCTTTGCTCTTCCCAACAGCTTCTATTTGCGGAACAGCCATCGCGTAACTACAGCGATTTGCTTACATGCTTGTTATAAGCATTTTTTACTATCTTGGATACTCTCTATGGGTTATTTATTCTGGGCTAGGTAACCAAGTTAGTATACTAGCGGAGCTCTTGAAGGGGGAACTCTAAACGAATTGTAAAAAGGCTTATCTATACCATTAGTCGTCCCCCCCGAACCCCCTGTACTGCTGAACGTTTGCTACACTTGACACAGAACTTCAATCTCTTGTAACTACAGATATCGCATTAAATACTTCAATCGCATACCGGCAATGCAATGGTTTACTTAACAATAGGATACTATCTTTTTGAAAGTCTTAATAAGTCTTTACTCTAGGCTAATGGAATAAGTCAGGTGATAGCGTAGCTCTTCCAGGGGGAACATCCTAATGGAAGAGTATGAGCACGTTATACATATCATATTATCTCCCCGGTCCCAAACGCCTACTCAAAACTAAGAGGGGGTAGCCACCAAGAAGAATGAAATCCCGAAGGGGTCCAATAAGACTTCCTTTCAAGTAATACAGGGACGGACTGATACTCTAACTCCCAATGCAGGAGCAGGAATCTAAATGAGGAGGAGGGTTTCGAAACGCCGAAAAAATTCCCCTCCCAATCGAATGAATCGTAACATTCGTAATGATCAACTTTACGGAGCTCGGTTAGATAAGAGAATTCCACCCCAGAACTAAAACGACTATATAATGCTATAGAAGCACGCACTTCTTCGTCCACAGCAGCAGGCTCTTTCGGTCCTGGCTAGCCGGTCCAGTTCTCCAGTCAATACCTGCCAAAGAAAGAATGTCAAATTTGTTGTATCAATGATATTACCAATCAACGAACTGCTAGTTGGAGAAGGAGGTCCATTACGCGTTAGCTACCTCTAGAATAGCCAGACATTCTTGGCCAGGTTTCAAAATGGAAGAGAAGTCATGGAAGGAACTGAATTGGCCACGCGCGATGAATGGATGGACAAGAAAAAGGATAGTCTAAGACTCTTCGATATGAATTTATACTTGGAATTCGGAAGAATCTGAAATGCTCCCGCTCTGCATGGCAGGCGAGGTAGGATAGAGAAGAGGGTTGCCTAGATAGATGTTCTCTATAGGTATGCTATAAGTAGCTAACAGAATGCCCTTCTAGTGGCGGTCGGTCGAGCTGGAACTTGGCTCCGTGAGGGGGAAGAGCCTTGACTTCTTTAGGGGCTTGCGTCTTTAAATTCTATTGGGTGGCGTGGCGGGGAGGCATGGTGGAAGCCCAGCCCGCACCACACGTTCTCTGATTGAAACGAAACTTTTTCCCCGCTCCGGGAATTCCAGCAGACGTGATACTGGTTCAGCAAACGGACTCAAGATTTCACTTACGGAAACATAAAGAGTGTTCGGGGATATTGGAAAAAGCCTTTCAGATACAAGAGCACTGCTGCACTTCCACGACATGGGAAAGGGATCATGGGGTGAGGAGATAGATATCGAGAGGTAGAATAGGTGAAATGAGTTCAAAGGAATTAGTTAAGACACGCTTCTTTAGCACAGGCCACGGAGTTAAGTTGGAAGGTTCAATGAGCTACGCGAAGGGAAGATCTTGGGCACTATTGTTGTCTATATACAAGTGGCGTAGGCGAAGCTGTGGTGACTCGTGGAGTAGGCAGCGAGCTCCGCTTGAACAGAAAGCAGCAAGCTGCAAGTCCTATCCAAAATGAAAAGCAGTGAGCTCCGCAACAAAAGCGAAGCGAGCCGCGCAAGCGCCCAACCTATACAAACAAGGGCTTACGTTTTTCAGCTGCATCGTACCGTACTATGGGAGGGGTCCGTACCCCCTTTAGATAGATAGAGCCCCCGTGCTCCTAATGTAGAGCTAGAACTACTGTTACCGTGGAATCCGCGATCACACATGAGTACCTCGCCTTCCAAAAAAAAGCGGCTGCTAATTGGCACTAATGCTAATGGGGACCATCGATCAAGAAGGACTTCGGAGACTGCAATCGAATTGAGAAATAAAATAGGGCCAACTCTTCTAGTTGCGCCTCTAACCTTACTACGCTACCCAACCAGCTGATAAAAGGTCGAATTCAGCAGGGCTGCAGGCACGAAATGCCGATCAAATCCGTTAAAGGAAGCCTAATCAAAGCGGGCAAACAAGAAGATCTGACTGAGTTGATGATGGACCGGATCTCGAAAGGCGAGAGGCTTTCATAAAGACGTATGAGAAAGGGAGGGTCGAGAGAGGCTTATTGCACGATCCACCCACTAAGCTAATGCTAATAAATGCTGCATAAGAGAGTGGGGGGCCGGCCCCTGCCCATCTGGAGGTGCACACCCATTTAGGAACATATGCAAAGGGGTAAAGAGAGAAGTCAATGGAGAACTACCAAATCCAATGACTTTGATTTGTTCGTACCATTCTGTCATCGATCACTGCTGGGTCGGTTGGTGAGTCACCCAAAAA